GTTCAGTGTCTTAACACTTTCCTATTCATATCTCAGCTCAGAACGTTTTCACCGTTCCTCAACACCTTGAATACTTAAACCGATAACCAACATTCGGCTGGTCTAGCCTTCTCCGTCCCCCTTTACCAACAATAAACAGTACAGGAATATTAACCTGTTATCCATCGATTACGCTATTAGCCTCACCTTAGGACCTGACTCACCCTCCGCGGACGAGCCTTCCGGAGGAACCCTTGGGTTTTCGGGGCATTGGATTCTCACCAATGTTTTCGCTACTCAAGCTAACATTCTCACTTCTACCTTGTCCACGCCCGCTTCCGCTAACGCTTCAAACTAATGTAGAACGCTCCCCTACCGATGTTTTAACATCTTACAGCTTCGGCAAATTACTTAGTCCCATTCATTTTCGGCGCAGGAGCACTCGAACAGTGAGCTATTACGCACTCTTTAAAGGATTGCTGCTTCTAGGCAAACCTCCTGATTGTCTATGCACTCCCACCTCCTTTATCACTTAGTAATTATTTAGGGGCCTTAACTGGTAATCTGGGCTGTTTCCCTCTTGACATTGAAGCTTATCCCCCAATGTCTCACTAACTAATTAAACATTTTAGTATTCAGAGTTTGCCTTGATTTGGTACCGCTCTCGCAGCCCGCACCAAAACAGTAGCTTTACCCCTAAAAAGAAATATTAGTCGCTGCGCCTCAACGCATTTCGGGGAGATCCAGCTAGCTCCGGATTCGATTGGAATTTCACCCCTAACCACAACTCATCCGCTGTTTTTTCAACAACAGTCGGTTCGTACCTCCACTTAGTGTTACCTAAGCTTCACACTGGCCATGGTTAGATCATCCGGGTTCGGGTCTGTAAACTATGACTTAACGCTCTTATCAAGCTCGCTTTCACTCTGGCTCCAATATTTTCTTATTTTAACCTTGCCATAGCCTACAAGTCGCCAGCTCATTCTTCAACAGGCACGAAGTCGAGCGTTAAGTCGCTCTTCTACTGCTTGTAAACTTACGATTTCATGTTCTATTTCACTCCCCTCCCGGGGTTCTTTTCACCTTTCCCTCACGGTACTGGTTCACTATCGGTTATTCAGGAATATTTAGTCTTACGAGGTGGTCCTCGCAAATTCAAAAGGGGTTTCACGTGTCCCTTCCTACTTGGGATACAATTTAAAGCTATAATAGTTTTCGAATACGAGACTTTCACTCTCTTTGGTGCAGTATTCCAGCTGCTTCACCTAACTTATTGACTTTATTAACATTGTCCCACAACCCTCTAAAAAATAGAGTTTAGACTGGTCCCATTTCGCTCGCCGCTACTCAGGGAATCGCTTTTGCTTTCTTTTCCTCTAGTTACTAAGATGTTTCAATTCACTAGGTTTGCTCTTTCTTCTTTATGAATTCAAGAAGTAGTTCATGAAGTTTCCTTATTCGGGAATTTTCGGATCAAAACTTGCTTCCAGTTCCCCGAAACATTTCGTTGGTAGCCACGCCCTTCATCGCTTCTGAACACCAAGGTATCCGTCGTAAGCTCTTATTCGCTTGACTTTTTTGACTATAAAAATTTTCAATTTAAATTTTGTTTTTCTGTTTGTGGAGATAAGCGGATTCGAACCGCTGACATCTGCCGTGCAAAGGCAGCGCTCTACCAACTGAGCTATACCCCCGTGATGGGCCATCCAGGACTTGAACCTGGGACCTCACCCTTATCAGGGGTGCGCTCTAACCACCTGAGCTAATAGCCCAAAAATAGATTAAAAAATTGTGTGAGTTAAACTAGTAAAATGTTGATATTAACCTCGAGTTAATTTCATATATCCCTAAAAGGAGGTGATCCAGCCGCACCTTCCAGTACGGCTACCTTGTTACGACTTCACCCCAGTCACTAGCCCTACCTTAAGCGCCGCCCTCCGAATGGTTAGGCTAACGATATTGGGTATGACCAGCTCCCATGGTGTGACGGGCGGTGTGTACAAGGCCCGGGAACGAATTCACCGCTGTATAGCTGACCAGCGATTACTAGCGATTCCAACTTCATGCAGGCGAGTTGCAGCCTGCAATCCGAACTTAGACGAAGTTTACGAGATTAGCTAGCCTTCGCAGGTTTGCGACTCTTTGTCTTCGCCATTGTAGCACGTGTGTGGCCCAGGGCATAAGGGGCATGCTGACTTGACGTCATCCTCACCTTCCTCCGGTTTGTCACCGGCAGTCTCTCTAGAAATCCCAATAAATTGGCAACTAAAAATGAGGGTTGCGCTCGTTGCGGGACTTAACCCAACATCTCACGACACGAGCTGACGACAGCCATGCACCACCTGTATCTACATTCCCGAAGGCACTCTTTCGTTTCGAAAAGATTTGTAGTATGTCAAGCCCTGGTAAGGTTCTTCGCGTTGCATCGAATTAAACCACATGCTCCACCGCTTGTGCGGGCCCCCGTCAATTCCTTTGAGTTTCACCCTTGCGAGCGTACTCCCCAGGCGGGATACTTAACGCGTTAGCTAAGATACTGCACAAATTGCGCAACATCTAGTATCCATCGTTTACGGCTAGGACTACAGGGGTATCTAATCCCTTTTGCTCCCCTAGCTTTCGCCTCTGAGTGTCAGTAATGGTCCAGTAGAGCGCTTTCGCCGCCGGTGTTCTTTCTAATATCTACGCATTTCACCGCTACACTAGAAATTCCCTCTACCCCTGCCATACTCAAGTCTAGTAGTTTCCATTGCTTTCCCAGGGTTAAGCCCTGGTCTTTAACAACAGACTTACTAAACAACCTACAGGCGCTTTACGCCCAATGATTCCGGATAACGCTTGCATCCCCCGTATTACCGCGGCTGCTGGCACGGAGTTAGCCGATGCTTATTCCTCAAGTACCGTCAGAACTTCTTTCTTGAGAAAAGAGGTTTACAGACCAAAATCCTTCATCCCTCACGCGGTATTGCTCCGTCAGGCTTTCGCCCATTGCGGAAAATTCCTCACTGCTGCCTCCCGGAGGAGTCTGGGCCGTGTCTCAGTCCCAGTGTGGCTGATCGTTCTCTCAAACCAGCTACTGATCGTGGCCTTGGTAAGCCGTTACCTCACCAACAAGCTAATCAGGCGTGAGCTCATCCTTAGGCAGTTGAAACTATTTCACCTCTCGGCATATGAAGACTTAGCTACCGTTTCCAGTAGTTATTCTTCTCCTAAGGGCAGATTCTCACGTATTACGCACCCGTTCGCCACTAGAGTTAAAAACTCTCGTTCGACTTGCATGTGTTAAGCATACCGCCAGCGTTCATCCTGAGCCAGGATCAAACTCTCCATGGTATTCTTTATATCTGTTCAATAATTAAATTTTTAATCTGTTTAGATATTAACAGTTAACTAAAACCTCTGTCAAGGTCTTACTTTTAACAATTAATCATATTATTAATAATATACTTGTTTTATTAATAAATTATGGGCTTCGTAGAGTTATCTTTTTAAGGTTTTCGCATTAGCATTAGTATGTTAATCAATAAAAATTCCGCCCAAAGGCTAATGAGCCTTTGGGCGGAACTTAAACTAATTATTCTAAATCTTTACGGTTCGGGTTTCTAGATGGATCGTTTGATAAAAATCCAAATGTGAAAAGCGATACAAAGAAAATTACAACGGTATAAACTAGGATTTTTAATGTGAACATTATGTAAAAACAAATTTATAAATTCAACCTAATATTAATCTCTCATACTATTTCGCGTTATAGCGAGTGATTGAATATATTAATCGGCAAACTTTTATTCTATAAGGACTAATTATAAGATAAGTTTTCTATTACTGATTAAATTACTCTTAATCTCGATTAACTTATTATAATTAATTAAGCCATCCTCCTTGTAGTTGTACGCGAGCGGCGCCACTTATTACGGGTAATCTTGGATAACGACCAAGAGCAATAATAAACGACGAATAGACAATTAATCCTACAAGACCTACTAAGCAGGCATTTGCAACAAAAGTTCCAAAAAGACCATTCTTGAGTAATGTCGGGGAAAGATTCCAAATTTGTCCAATCATTGCAATAACAATCTCTAACAAAATTGCTTGCATAACATTTATACGGGTAAATTTGCTTAAGTTTAAGCAAATAGGTTTTCCTTCCCGTGTGGGAAGAAGTCTGCTTAATGGTAATCGATTAGCTGAACAAGCTGCAAAGATATAACACACGGTAAAAAAGATCGCATATAAATTGTTGCTATAAAACATAGCAATTGGTTTTAGCGTCTGTAAAAACAAAAGTTTTAGACTAATGTTATTTGTATATAAACAAACTCGGTGTGCGAAAAAGTATATGGATTCAGCTAGAGGGATTGAATAAGCTAAGATCGGAAAACCACGTTCAATTATAAGAGGTAATAACGTACGTTGATTCATTGTGCAAATAGACTTTAATTGTATTTAAAATTCAGTCCGAACCTAAATTAGGTGAATAATCGCTTTAAACGCGCTGACTTACCGACACGATCACGAAGATAATAAAGTTTACCTCGTCTAACTTTTGCAGATGTTAAAACCTCAACAGTTTTTAACCAAGGAGAATTTAAAAGGAATACTTTTTCAATACCACCACCTTGGAACATTTTTCTAACGGTAATAGTTGCGTTTGTAGGATTTTCGTTATTATGTGTTGAAATTATAACACCCTGATAAACTTGAATCCGTTCTTTTCCTTTTTTTGCTTCATCGGCTTTTGGTAATTCTAGATAAAGGGTTACTTTAACCGTATCGCCGACACGAAACTTGGGTAAATTTTCTTTTTTGTAAAAAAAGTCACTTTCTTTTACAATTTTTTCTAAAACACTCATAAATAGGTAAAAATAAGAATTTAAAACTTTTTATTTATTAATTTTTCTTTATGACTAATTACTACTTAAACATAAAATGGAATGTTTGTAAACCATAGTTCTTCGTCTACCGGATTAATATATTCATGCTTTTTAATTTGGGCCTGAGGCAAGAGCAACATTACCGGATTCAGCCCATTGCATTAATTGTTTAATACTGCTACTTTTCGTTTGTGCTAAAGGAACAAATTTTTGAACCACAGTTATTAGATCATCCGTTGTAAATTCTCGATTTTCATTAAAACCAATTCGCATTGCTTCAATTACAACTTGTTCAATCTCTGCTCCTGAATAGTTTTTTGTGATTTTACTTAATAGTTCCAATTCATAATTTTTATAATTGTCAGGTCGAGACTTCTGCAAGTGGACTTCAAAAATTGCTCGTCGTTCTTCGAAACTAGGTAAACCAAGGAAAAAGACTTCATCAAAACGTCCTTTTCTAATAACTTCAGCTGGAATCCATTCAATATTATTTGCAGTAGCGACAACAAAAACAGGTGACTTTTTTTCTGCCAACCAAGTGATAAATGTTGCTAGGACACGATTCGTTGTTCCATTATCACCACTATTTTGTGAGTTTGCAAAAGCTTTATCGATTTCATCTACCCATAAAATGCATGGTGATAGAGCTTCAGCAATCGAAATCATATTACGCGCACGAGATTCTGATTGTCCGACTAATGAGGCGAATAACCTTCCAAAGTCAAGTCGAAGAAGTGGTAAATTCCATTCGCGTGCGATTACTTTTGCAGCTAATGATTTTCCGGTTCCTTGTACGCCTACAAGTAATACCCCTTTTGGGTAAGGAAGTCCATAATCGATTGCTGCTTGGGAAAATGCATTTGCTCTTAGACCAAGCCAATTTTTAAAATTACTTAAACCTCCTAGATCCGACAATGTTTTGTCGGCTAAACAGAAGTCTAAGAGTTGTGTTTTTTGAATAATTTGTTTTTTCTCTTCTAGAATTAATGGTGAGCTTTGCTCACTAATTTCTCCATATTGTGCGATTACTTTTGATAAAACGCGCCTGATCCGTTCCATGGATAACCCTTGGCATGCGACAGATAAATTTCCAATTGTTTCTGGTGAAACAGTTTGTTGTAAAGAATTTACTAAACGTGTTAACTCGTCATAAATTTCTTGGTACGACGGAAGTGGGAATTCCACAGTTACTAATAAATCCTTTAACGGATCTGGTATTACTAATTCTGAAGAAACAATAATTATGTTCTTTGGTTGCGTTTTTAAGGTTTTACTTAAATTTTTTAATTTTCGGATAACAGAAAAATCCTTTAAAAAATTATCGTAATCTTTTAAAACAAAAACTGCCCCCGTTTCGGGCGTCAATTTATCCGGCAATTCTAATGCTTCTAATGGATTTTTTGTGGCAAACCCTGTATCATTAGGATTTCCTTTATATCCTTCCACGAAGTCCCATGAATAATAAGCCCTTGAAAGATATTTTTTGGTACTATATTTTAGTAGATATTCGATACGCTCTTCTTCAGCCGTAACTACGTAAATAAGAGGATAACGGGCTTTTAATAGAAGAATAAAATCACTTAAAAAATTCATTTTTATAGGATATAAGTGGCTGTGTTAAATAGAGATCTTAAAAAGGATGATTTAGGATTACCCAACCGAGCCTTCTAATTTTAGATTTAATAATCTATCGGCTTCTGAGGCAAATTCAAATGGTAATTCGTTAAATACTTCTTTACAAAAACCATTTACCATTAGGGCGACTGCTTCTTCCATACTAATTCCTCGTTGCAATAGATAAAATAATTGTTCCTCTGCGATTTTAGATGTTGAAGCTTCGTGTTCAATTTTTGTTTCGCTGTTTTGAATTTCAAGATAGGGGAAGGTATTTGCACTTGAGTCTTTTCCAATCAGTAAAGAGTCGCACTGTGAGTAGTTTTGCGTATTAATAGCGCGTGGACTTACTTTTACAAGTCCTCTATAACTGTTTTTTGAATTGCCCGTTGAAATACCTTTTGAAATAATCCGACTTTTTGAATTTGATCCTAAATGAATCATTTTAGTACCTGTGTCCGCCTCTTGTTTGTTAGTTGTTAAGGCGACAGAATAAAATTCACCAATGGACGAATCACCTGCTAAAATACAGCTCGGATATTTCCAAGTAATAGCTGACCCTGTTTCCACTTGAGTCCACGCAATTCGAGCTTTTCGCCCGCTACATAAACCTCGTTTTGTTACAAAGTTATAAACGCCTCCAATACCATTTTCATCTCCCGCATACCAATTTTGGACAGTTGAGTATTTGATAACGGCTTCTTCGAATGCTATTAATTCGACAACTGCAGCATGGAGTTGATTTGTACTGAATTGTGGGGCTGTACAACCTTCAAGATAACCTACCTCACCTCTGTCCTCAACTACAATCAAAGTACGCTCAAATTGGCCTGCTTCTTCGTTATTAATTCGAAAATACGTAGATAATTCCATTGGGCACTTAACATCCTTTGGAACATAACAAAACGAGCCATCACTAAAAACAGCTGAATTTAAAGCGGCAAAGAAATTATCGCCAATTGGGACAACACTTCCTAAATACTTTTTAATCAACTCGGGATAACGTTCAACAGCTTCTGCAAATGAACAGAAGACCACACCTGCTCGTTGAAGTTCAACTTTAAAAGTTGATCCAATTGATACACTGTCAAAAACAGCGTCGACCGCGACATTGGTTAAACGTTTTTGTTCATTTAGTGAAACACCTAACTTGTCAAATGTTTTTAAAAGCTCGGGGTCAACCTCGTCTAAACTCCCTAGCTTCTTTTTTGTTTTTGGGACAGAGTAATATTGGATATTTTGATAATCGATTGGTGGTATTCCGAGGTACGCCCAATTAGGGCTTGGCATTTTTTGCCACTGTGAAAAAGCTTGCGCACGAAATTGGCTCATAAATAGAGGTTCGTCCTTTTTTCGGCTTATTTGGTCTACAATTTCTTGATTTAACCCTTTTGGGAAATTTTCATTCTCAATTTCAGTTTTGAAGCCGTATTTATAGGGTGTAACAACGATCTCTTCAAGTACTTTTTCAGAATCATTTGTTTGTTTCTCCATGGCGTGTTTTTAATAACTTATTAATGATTTTAAAAAATTTATTTGAATATTAGTTAAAAATCGTTACCCGCAAAGACTTTTTTAATTTAGCGTTGGTAAAAGTTAGACTTAACGGTAACCGGCTAATGTGGCGCAAATGTCTTCCATAAAAGAAATAATCATAAAGCCCATAATTGGTGAAAAATCTAATGCTCCTACTGGTGGCATTACACCACGCCAGATGCGAAGATAGGGGTTTGTTAATTTAACTAGGGTAAAGAATGGCTGTGAATATATATTTAAGTTGGGAAACCAAGTTAAATAAAGACGAAGTATTAATGCGATTTGATAAAACCTTAAGAAGGTATAGATAGCTCCTGCTAATGTTGCTATTAATGTTCCCATAAGATAAAAAAAACTTACTTTTAATTATTGTAAACGTTTGCTATCTAAATATATAACAAGTTTATCATAAGACAAAAACTTATTTACAATTTACTAGCTAGTGAAGAGACTTGAACTCATAACCGACTGATTACAAATCAGTTGCTCTACCAATTGAGCTACACCAGCTTAATGAAAACATTTATTCATATACAATATAATACCAAATAATTTTTAATTGTAAATACCGAAATTATAGGATCAAGTGCTAGACAAGAGATAAATTGATAACTACAATAGTATTGTAGGCATCTAATTAGGGACGAAAAATTAAGTTCACTAATTAAATCATTAAATATTTTAAATTTTACATATTATCTTCAAGTGGCAAAAAAAGGAGCACGAGTTCAAGTTACCCTAGAGCACAAGTGTGAGCAGGGTATTTATCGTTACCATACAACGAAAAATCGTCGTAATACGACTGATCGTTTAGAATTGAAAAAATATTCGCCAGTGACAAAACAACATGAAATCTTTAAAGAAATTAAATAGCTAACTTATGTATAAAAATCCAATTAAAGCAAATCTGGGTGAAGAGGTAAATAATTCTTTAAATTATAAAGACGTCAGTATTTTAAGTAATTTTGTAAATGAACAAGGTAAAATTCTTCCACGTCGTTTAACTGGTTTAAAATCAAAACAACAAAAAAAAGTTACAAAACTGATTAAACAAGCTAGAATTGCAGCTTTATTACCATTTGTTATTGGTAAAAACTAATTTCAGGTGTTTTATCAATATTTTATGCTACAATTATAGTTATTATAAAGTTCAATTTGAACTTTCAATCATTCGTTAGTTTAACCAAGATTAAAGATATGACGCCATCATTAAGCGCATTTTTAAGTAGTGTGATTTTAGCTGTTGTAGTTATTGTAGTTCCAATTTCAGCTGCTCTTGTATTTGTGAGTACAACAGATAAGATTGTACGGTCATAGTAAAAAAAAGAACTGGATTTTATTAGAATCCAGTTCTTTTTTTTTTTGCTTAACTAAACTTTAAATTTAATTAGAAGTTCATTTCTGCTGCTTGTACTTTCTCGAATTGCTTTTTCTTTAAAACAAGTAGAATTTGCGCAACTGTAACCGTAAAGAAGAATGCTATCATTCCTTTTACTCGGTTTGGACTTTGTAAAATAACTTCAGTTTCAGCCTGTCCAAATCCACCTACATTTGGATTGTATGATAGAGCTTGATCAGCTTGGATAACATCGCCAGTTTTTACACTTACTTTTAATCCAGCAGGAACAGTTTGCTCCTTAGCTTCACCAGCAGCGGTTTGAATTGTAACTCGTGTTGTCCCTTTATCACCAGCTTCAATTGCTGTAACTTTTCCTGCAGCTGTTGATGTGAAAGTGTTATTATTACTCTTTTCTCCACTAGGGTAAACTTGACCACGACCGCGGTTTGCTCCTACATAAATTGGATAGTTTAGGTAGTGAACACTTTTATCTTGGGCAGGATCTGGTGCTAGAATTGGGAAAGTAACTTCACGATTCTTTTCACCTAAAATCGGACCTACCACTAGGATATTAGGACGAGTTTTACTGTAAGGTTGAACAAACACGCCTTTAGTTTTTGCTTTAAGTTCGTCGGACATACGACCTTTAGGCGCTAGTTTAAAACCTTCTGGTAAAATAACTACCGCTCCTACATTTAAAGGACCCGGTGCACCACTAGCCGTTACTTGTTGTACTTTCGTATCATAAGGAATGTTCACAACAGCTTCGAATACTGTGTCTGGAAGTACTGCTTGTGGCACTTCAACCTCTGTTGGTTTTTGGGCTAAATGGCAGTTTGCACACACGATTCTTCCTGTTGCTTCACGCGGGTTATCGTAAGCTTGCTGCGCAAACACGGGATAAGCGTTAGCCATTTGAGGAAACAGTAATGATCCACAAAGACTTACACTAATAAAGACAAATTTAAAGAATTTTGAAATCTGCATGGAACGTCAAATAGATATAAATATATTTCTTACACATTGTATTATATATGCACTACTAATAGAATACCATTACATTTGCAATAAATTACAAGGAAAGATTATTTCTTAAGAAGAATTAGCACTCCAGCTCCACTTAGATATAACGCTAATAAAGCTCCAGATAATAAAATTTGTGTAATGGGATCTGTTGAGGGGGTAATAATAGCTCCTAAAATTGTCGAAATAACAATGACATACTTCCACGAGCTTAACATCATTTTTCCAGATATAATTCCGAGCAAGCCAATTACAATCTGAATTACTGGTACTTGAAAAGCTAGTCCCGTTGAAAAAATTAATACTGCGACAAAATTAAAGTACTGGTCAAAGGACCAAAATGGTTCCACTACATCACTTCCGTAAGCAATAAAGAATTTTAAGGCTGCGGGCACTAAAAAAGCGTAGGAAAACCAAAGGCCACCACTAAAAAGTACACCTGAACCAATGGTCATTGGTAAAATGACATCTCGTTCTTTTTTTGTTAAGCCTGGTAATGTGTATAGTAAAATTTGATAAATTACAACCGGGCTGCTTATCAAAATTCCACCAAAAAAGGCTATCTTTACTGACGCGAAAAAATATTCACCAGGCGAAAATTGAAGAAATTTAATTCCCTCCGCAGGAGCTTGGAATATACGAACAATCTCTTTCACATCAATAAAGCATAAAAGGGTTGTACAAGTTAACAGAACTAAACAAAATATTAGTCGTTGGCTAAATTCTTCAATGTGCTCCGATAATGCCATTTCATCATCCGTTACAGAATTTGTACGAACGGGAAAAATCCCGTATTTTTGTCGAAATTGGGAAGAGAAAGCTGAGGCCATACGGAAATTGGGATATTAAATTACTTTATTATTTTGTTTCTTTATTTTTATCAACAATTATACATTCTGTTGTTAGAATCATACTTGCGATTGACGCCGCATTTTGTAATGTTGAACGAGTAACTTTGGCAGGATCAATAATTCCTGCCTCATACATATCAACAATTTCATTTGTTGCAGCATTATATCCAATTTCAAAATCAGATTCTTTAATTCTTTCAACAATAATCGATCCGTTTTCTCCTGCGTTTAAAGCAATTTTTTTAAGTGGTGCCTGAAGAGCTTTTTCTACAATTAAACCACCTAGCAATTCATCTCCGGTTAATGTTTCTTTTACCCATTCGAGTAATTCGGCTGCAATGTGAATTAGAGTAGTTCCGCCACCAGGTACGATACCTTCTTCTACGGCAGCTTTTGTAGCATTTACAGCATCTTCTAATCGTAGTTTACGATCTTTCATTTCAGTTTCAGTTGCTGCACCAACTTTAATAACGGCAACTCCACCAGTTAATTTTGCTAAACGTTCCTGTAGTTTTTCTTTTTCATAAGTTGAATCACTTGTTTCCATTTGTCGCCTTAGTTGTTCGCAACGTGCTAGGACTTCTTGTTTATTGCTATCAGAGATAATTGTCGTGTTCTCTTTTCCTACAACTACCCGTCTCGCAACACCTAAATTTTCGATGTCCATACGTTCTAGGCTAAGTCCAGCATCTGCTGTAATAACATCACCTCCTGTCAGTACTGCAAGATCTTGAAGTATAGCTTTTCTACGATCACCAAATCCAGGTGCGCGCACAGCAACCACATTTAAAATACCTCTTAGTTTATTAACAATTAATGTTGCTAAAGCTTCTTTTTCGACATTATCACTAATAATTAATAATGGTTGATTCGTTTTAGAGACTAATTCTAATGTTGGAACTAAATCTTGTTTGACAACTGTAATCTTTTTATCGGTTAATAAAATATAAGGGTTGTCTAAAACCACTTCCATTCTTTCCGTATTTGTCACAAAATACCCCGAAATAAAACCTCGGTCAAAACCCATACCCTCTGTAATTTCGAGTTCTGTTGCGGTAGATTTACTTTCTTCAAGAGATATTAGCCCTTCGCGTCCAACCTTATCAATAGCATTGGCAATTAAACTTCCTACTTCCGCATCATTCCCTGCAGATATTTGCGCAACTTGCGTAATATCTGTCAAATTTTCAATAGGACGGGCATAGTCCATAATTTTTCGCACAACAAATTGCGTTGCTTTTTCAATTCCTCGTTTTAAAACAATTGGATTTGCCCCTGCTGCAACGTTGCGCATTCCCTGCTTAATTATTGCATAAGCTAAAACAGTTGCTGTAGTAGTGCCGTCGCCAGCGACATCATTTGTTTTTGAAGCCGCTTGGCGAATAAGCGAAACACCAGTATTTTCCAGTGTATCTTGTAAATTAATCTCCTTGGCAATCGTTACCCCATCATTAACGATTTGCGGTGTTCCAAATTTTTTTTCTAACACTACATTTCGTCCTTTAGGACCTAATGTTACAGAAACTGCTTCAGCTAAAATATCCATCCCACGTTCCAAAGCTTTCCGTGCATCTTCTTGGTAAAGAATTGTTTTAACACCCATTTAAACTATTTTTATTTATTGAAGTGAAAATTATTTAGCTACTCTCTTAATAAAGTAATTGGCTCAGGCTGGACTTGAACCTGCGACCTTGGGCTTATGAGTCCCCTGCTCTAACCAACTGAGCTACTGAGCCATATTAAAATCATAGCGAGTAATTCAAATTTTCGCAAGCAAAAATTTAAATTTTTAATTTTGTTAATATATATATATACCGAAGAAATTGTCCCGTTAAATATCTAATAAGTCAATTTCTTCGGTACATATAACTGTTATTTATAACGAGTTAAAAGAACTCGAATTGAACCATCCTGCGAATTTTCAGATTGTGTAAAGTTAAAGTTTTCTCTTTCACTTACTTGCACAATTGAATTATATGCATAACGTTGATTAATTTGGTTTAAAAATTTGTCCACAGAATAAGGCTGTGCCCAAAACATTAAATCCGTAACAAGTTCATATTCAACACCATTCCATTTAAAACCAATATCGTAATTATTTGATTGCTTTACGATAATTTCGGCGTCATGAGTTTGCTTTTGGTAACCGACAATTTGTTGATTTTGTTCGGTCCATTCTAATTTTAAATCTGAAAGACTCTTTTTCAGAATATTGCGATCATATAATTTAGTCTTAATTTTACTGAAGTGGGACATATATATATATAACAAATCGCGAAAGTTAGTACTGTTTACTGCTTATTGTAGTTACGTTGGGTTACTTCCCAATGGTAAAATATAAAGTATAAAAGGAATATTTTATATAATTAATATTATATCATTAGTATGCGGGTTTTTATAAAAATCATCCTCACTTTAGGGGTTTGTTTAAAAACCTTCTAATCTAATAGCTTACATTTTCGATTTAATTTCGTTAGTCGGTTTAATAATTTAGATTAAATAAAAATTAAAATCCTAATTCATTTACCCCTATACAATACAGAAGAGTATGCTTCTTGCTGATAATTTAAATCAACTTTTAGATATATTACCTGAATTTATTAGTAAGCCCCTCCGAACTACGGAAATGAGAACACAGTTAATTGAAATTGTGTTAGATATTGGCCGCCGCCCTGAAGCGCGTTTTGCAACTGGTACTAAATATTTATCTTACAAAACAATCGTTTGGCAAGATTTAGAATACGTTTTAAAGCGCCTTGGAAAATTTAGTGGTGATAATCGGGCTGGGATCGAGAAAACTTTACACCGCGTTAGTGCCTTGCGAAATCGTAATGGTGGAGTGATTGGTCTAACCTGCCGTATAGGTCGCGCCATTTTTGGGACTGTAAATATAATATGCGATCTTTTAGAAAAACGAAAATCCATTTTATTACTGGGTCGACCTGGTGTCGGAAAGACAACAGCAATACGTGAAATTGCTCGTGTTTTATCTGATGATATGAATAAAAGGGTGATTATTATTGATACATCGAATGAAATTGCCGGCGACGGTGATTTGCCTCATCCATCCATTGGAAAAGCTCGACGTATGCAAGTTCGAAATCCTCAAAATCAGCATCAGGTTATGATTGAAGCGGTGGAGAACCATATGCCTGAAATTATAATTATTGACGAAATTGGTACTGAATTAGAAGCGACGGCTGCCCGCACCATTGCTGAACGAGGGGTTCAATTAGTTGGTACTGCGCATGGAAGTGCACTCGACAATTTAATCAAAAATCCTACGTTAACTGATCTCATTGGAGGGATTCAATATGTGACGCTGGGTGATGAGGAAGCTCGTCGAAGAGGCTCATCTAAAAGTATATTAGAAAGAAAAGCTCCACCAACTTTTGAAATTGCCGTAGAGATTCATAATGTCAAAACATGGGTAATTCATGATAATATTGAGCGTTCTGTGGATTTACTTTTACAAGGGCAAAATTTAGCTTTGCAAAAACGTGAGCTATCCCCATTTGATCGTGGTATTGTAAAATGTAGCCTTACGCATTCTAATAAAGAGGACGAAAGTCTATATGGAATTGAAAATTCTTCAAATTTCACTAATCCGGGGTATAAAAAGTCAAAAACAAATCCTTCTCAGTTAGGTAGAGATGAATATGTAAAATCTAAAAAGTCGAATAAAAATAATTCTTTGGTAAAAAAAGAACTAGGTGAGCGCTTTATTTTTTTATATGTTTATGGGATAAATAGCCAAGATCTTTGTTCTTTAATAAAAACTTTAGATTTACCAATTATCGTTACGCGTGAGGTTCAATATGCAGATAATGTTTTAGCTTTAGGAAACTTAATTAAAAATAATAAGAAATTACGCCAAATTTCCAGCTCTCGTAATATTAATATTTCAACTATTCCAAATAATAGCTTGCTACAAATTGCTAAAGCTTTAAAACAGATTGTGATTCGAAATTCCTCGGGTTCTGAATTTAAAAACGATGATCGTATTAAGCGGGCAAGTGGACAACTATTTTCACCTCTAGAAGAAACGCAATTTTTAATTGATGAAATAATTCAATCGAAAAAGCGAGCAATAAATTTGTTACCACGTTCGCGGGAGGTAAGGAAGTTACAACATCAATTGATTAGCCATTATCAACTGAAAAGTATTTCTGTTGGTGTTGAGCCTCATCGTTATGTTCGACTTTTTCCAAGTGGAATACGTTAATTCTTTTTGTATAGAATCTAAAAGGAATTTTATACAAAAAGACCAAGGTGGCAAACAAATCTTTTTTAAAGAAAGAGTGCTCCTTGGTCTGGTAACTTTAATTAAAGGTTTCCACGCTTGAAGTATAGTAAGAAAATCACAGCTGGTCCTGAAAGTGTTACTAGTGCTAGGCTCAGTAATTGAGCAACAATATTCCAATTAAACATAATTAAGTAGATTACGTAAATTAATATTTACCTTATGGAAATAATTATACTATTGTTTCCGATAAATAAATTACTAAATTATAAAAACGAAATTTAATAGTGATTTGTTAGTTTTTGTTTCATCCAATTTGGTATGGTTGGAACTGTTTTTATAGAACGAATGACGGTAAATATGTATTTTTATTCGAATTTTCTTCTAATAAAATATAAATTTTTATTTAATGTCGTGTTTTATTAATGAAACTATTTCCTAAATACTTTTTATGGTATAATTTTAGCATCAAAGATATTGATAATTTTATTTTAGAAGCTAGATGTTTGAACGCTTTACAGAGAAAGCAATCAAGGTTATCATGCTTGCCCAAGAGGAAGCTCGAAGATTGGGTCACAATTTTGTTGGTACTGAGCAAATTTTACTAGGTTTAATTGGTGAAGGTACAGGTATTGGTCCAAAAATTTTAAAATCAATGGGTGTTAATTTAAAAGATGCACGTGTTGAAGTTGAAAAGATTATTGGGCGGGGTTCCGGATTTGTTGCGGTGGAAATACCATTTACTCCTCGTGCGAAAAGAATTCTTGAATTATCTCTTGAAGAAGCTCGTCAATTAGGTCATAACTATATTGGTACAGAGCATCTGTTACTTGGATTAATTCGAGAAGGAGAAGGTGTTGCTGCACGTGTGCTTGAAAATTTAGAGGTTGACCTTTCAAAAGTACGTAGCCAAATTATTCGCTCATTAGGTGAATCAACGGATGTTGCCGCTGGTAACAGCAGCACAACTCGTAGTAAAACGCCTACATTAGAAGAGTTTGGTACTAATTTAACCCAAAAAGCCACAGAAGGAAGATTGGATCCGGTAGTTGGACGAAGTAAAGAAATTGAACGTGTTATTCAAATTTTAGGACGTCGGACAAAAAACAATCCAGTTTTAATTGGTGAGCCGGGGGTTGGTAAAACAGCAGTTGCTGAAGGCTTAGCTCAACGTATCGCAAATCGAGATGTTCCAGATACCTTAGAAGATAAGCGTGTTGTTGCATTAGATATTGGACTACTAATTGCTGGTACGAAGTACCGAGGCGAATTTGAAGAGCGTCTAAAAAAGATTATGGACGAAGTTCGAACAGCTAATAATATTATCTTAGTTATCGATGAGGTTCATACGCTTATTGGTGCTGGTGCTGCGGAAGGTGCGATTGATGCCGCTAACATTTTAAAGCCTGCTTTATCGCGTGGCGAACTTCAATGTATCGGAGCTACAACAATCGAGGAGTATCGTAAACATATTGAAAAAGACGCTGCATTGGAGCGTCGTTTCCAACCAGTTATGGTGGGTGAGCCAACAGTTGAAGAAACAATTGAAATTTTATATGGCTTACGAGATCGTTATGAGCGTCACCACAAATTAGTTATTTCTGATGAAGCTTTAGCTGCTGCGGCTAAGTTTGCAGATCAGTATATTGCTGATCGATTCTTACCAGATAAAGCTATCGACTTGATCGATGAGGCAGGGTCTCGAGTACGTTTATTAAACTCACAATTACCTCCTGCTGCGAAACTTTTAGATCAGGAACTGCGTGATGTTTTAAAATCAAAAGATGAAGCAGTACGGAATCAGGATTTTGAAAAAGCAGGCCAATTACGTGAGCGTGAAATGGAAGTTCGCGCACAAATTAATGCCGTTATTCAAGTTTCAAAAGATCCATCAAGTTCTGTACCGACTCCTACAGTTACAGAAGAAGATATTGCTCAGATTGTTGCTGCTTGGACAAGTATTCCGGTTAATAAGCTAACGAAGAGTGAATCTGAGAAGCTTCTACAAATGGAAGAAACTTTACATAGCCGTATTATTGGACAAGATGAGGCCGTTGTTGCAGTTTCACGGGCGATTCGTCGTGCGCGAGTAGGTCTAAAGAATCCAAATAGACCTATCGCAAGTTTCTTATTTTCTGGGCCAACAGGTGTTGGTAAAACTGAGCTGACCAAAGCATTAGCTACTTACTTCTTTGGTTCAGAAGAGGCTATGATTCGACTTGATATGTCTGAATTTATGGAAAGACATACAGTTTCGAAATTAATTGGTTCACCACCAGGTTACGTTGGTTATAACGAAGGTGGTCAATTAACGGAAGCCGTTAGACGTCGACCATATACTGTTGTTTTATTTGATGAGGTTGAAAAGGCACATCCAGATGTTTTTAATTTAATGCTACAGATTTTTGAAGATGGTCGTTTAACAGATTCAAAGGGACGAGTAATTGATTTTAAAAATACACTATTAATCATGACTTCGAACATCGGTTCGAAAGTGATTGAAAAAGGTGGTGGTGGATTAGGGTTTGAACTAGGTGAAGACCAAGATAATTCAGCTTACAACCGTATTAAGTCCTTAGTAAATGAGGAATTAAAGCAGTATTTTAGACCGGAGTTTTTAAACCGTTTAGATGAAATTATTGTTTTCAGACAACTAACTAAATCTGAGGTTGGGGAAATTGCTGAAATTATGTTAAAAGAAGTTTTTGATAGAATTTCACAGAAAGGGATTGAACTTGCTGTAACCGATAGATTTAAAGCTCGTTTAATTGATGAAGGTTATAACCCTGCTTACGGTGCTCGACCGCTCCGTCGTGCAGTGATGCGTTTACTTGAGGATAGCTTATCAGAAGAGGTACTTTCTGAACGTCTACAATCCGGTGACGCTGCGGTTGTTGATGTAGATGAGAATGGTAAAGTTCAAGTCTTAACAGCAGATAAATTTGAAACTTTATAATTCTGTTTAAAAAGAATTTAGAAAAGATTATCCGGCGTAAAAATTTTACGCCGGATAATCTTTTTTATTTAGGCAACTGCTTGTAAGCGTGCTTTTGCCTTTCGAAGTTCAATTGTAGCTTCAATTTTTTCTTTCTTTGTGGCTGCTTCGTCAACAAGTAAGGTAACTTTTTCTAAAGCTGCTTGAGCTGTAGAAGCATCAATTGATGCGCCTTCTTCAGCTCCATTACAAAGAATTGTAATTTTGTTATCTTCAACTTCGGCGAATCCTTCCATTAGAACGAAAGAAATCCAGTTTCCACCAGTTTTTAAACGCATTACACCGATATCAAGTGCTGTTAGTAAAGGAGCGTGGTCAGTTAGAATACCTAACTGACCTGTACTACTAGGAAGAATTAATTCTTCCGCATTCGCATCCCAAACTATGCGGTCTGGCGTGATTACACGAACATTCAAACTCATATTATCTATTTAGCGTTAATTTTTGCAGCTTTTTCGATTGCTTCGTTAATATCTCCAACAAGATAGAATGATTGCTCTGGTAAATCATCGAATTCACCACCTAAAAGTCGATTGAAACCATCAATACTATCTGCTAGCGAAACGTACTTTCCTGGTGATCCAGTAAATACTTCAGCAACGAAGAAAGGCTGCGATAAGAAACGCTCCACTTTACGTGCACGCGCAACTGTTAGTCGATCTTCTTCTGAAAGCTCGTCTAAACCTAAAATTGCAATAATATCTTGAAGCTCTTTGTAACGTTGAAGAGTTTCTTTGATGTTTTGTGCTGTTGCGTAGTGTTCTGCACCAACGATTTCAGGTTGAAGCATTGTTGACGTTGAGTCAAGTGGATCTACTGCTGGGTAGATTCCTTTAGACGCTAAACCACGAGATAATACTGTTGTTGCATCTAAGTGTGCGAAAGTTGTAGCCGGTGCTGGATCTGTTAAATCATCCGCAGGTACATAAACCGCTTGGATTGAAGTAATCGAACCTTCTGTTGTTGATGTAATACGTTCTTGAAGTACACCCATTTCAGTTGCTAGTGTTGGTTGGTACCCAACCGCTGATGGCATACGACCTAGTAGTGCAGATACTTCTGAACCAGCTTGTACAAAACGGAAAATATTATCAATGAATAATAAAACGTCTTGCTTGTTTACATCACGGAAGTACTCAGCCATTGTTAAAGCTGTTAATCCAACTCGCATACGTGCACCAGGTGGTTCGTTCATCTGACCATAAACTAGAGCTACTTTTGAGTTATCAAGTTTCTTCTCATCGATTACACCAGACTCTTTCATTTCGGCATATAGATCGTTTCCTTCACGAGTACGCTCACCTACACCACCGAAAACTGATACACCACCATGTGCTCGGGCGATGTTGTTGATTAATTCCATGATTAGTACTGTTTTACCAACACCAGCACCACCGAATAATCCAATTTTACCACCTCGCTTGTATGGTGCTAAAAGATCAACTACTTTAATTCCAGTTTCGAAAACAGATGGCTTTGTATCTAAGTCTGTAAAAGCAGGTGCTGCACGGTGAATTGGTAAACCTGCAGTTGCTTCACATGGACCCATTTCATCTACTGGCTCACCTAGAACGTTAAAAATTCGCCCTAAAGTTGGAACACCAACGGGAACAGTAATCGGTGCACCTGTATTAACAACGGCCGCTCCACGCTTCAGACCATCTGTTGATGTCATTGAAACGGCACGAACTTTGTTACTACCTAGAAGTTGTTGTACTTCACATGTAACACTACTTTCACCTTCACCAACAACAATTGCGCTGTAAACCGTCGGTAATTCACCACCTGGGAATTCTACGTCTACTACAGGTCCAATAATTTGAGAGATAAATCCAGTTTTTGAAGCTGTATCAACCATACTTAAAATTGTTTTACAAGAACTTTTTTTTGCTACGCTGATCGACAAAATTTCGAAACTCTATTTTTTACGTGATATAAATAAATAGAGTTTGGATTTTAAAACGAAGTTTTCGTTTTAAAATTAGTACGAGAAATTAGATAATACGAACTAATTTATTCCAGTTACATTATCTAAAACCAACCGACGCTTGCCAAACAAACGCTAGTAATAGAAAGAATACTGGAATAGCTGGCATTACGTCAACAATTGGTCGGAATGCTGCATACGGCTCAGGTAGAGCAGATAATAAAAAATTTACATCCATTTGAATATACAATTTATTAGAAAAACTAAACTTCTTAATATTATAGGATACATATTAAGTTTAAAAACATAAAAAGGGTTTGGTCAAAATATGAAAACTATTTTTTTCAATTTGGGTGGTTTATAAATCTCCCACAATTTGGGAAAAATATATGTTTAGATTTTGCAACTATTCTAAATTTAAAAAAAAGAGGAATTGTAGTATACAATGTTCTTTAACATTAAAGTTAAAAAAGAGAAAAAGTAACGTGGTTGGAATTCTCCCATTATTTGTTGTTCTTCTTATCATTGTATCATTTGCTATGGTAGTCGCTGTACCAGTTATTTTAGCGACGCCTGGTGAATGGGAAAAATCACAAGGTATTGTTTGGAGTGGTGCAGGCTTATGGTCTGCTCTAGTTATCCTAACAGGTGTTTTTAATGCTGTTCCAGCGTAGGAATAACCAAAAAAATAAAAACCCAGACTCTCTAAAAATTAGAAAGTCTGGGTTTTTTTATTCTTTTACATATATACGTAATAAAAATATTAGGTTATCTCCCCAGGTAGGATTTGAACCTACGACAAACCGGTTAACAGCCGACCGCTCTACCCCTGAGCTACTGAGGAAAATTAAGTACTCTCAATTAAGAATAATAATCCGAGTTGTATACCTTTGTCCAGTGTTTTTTAAGCTTTAACAACTTAATTAAATCAGTACTTGTAAATGAGCGAGTGACGCGATTCGAACGCGCGACATCAACCTTGGCAAGGTTGCGCTCTACCCCTGAGCTACACTCGCTTGTCTTAACTAATATGAAGTGTACTAAAAAACTTACATTTTGCAAACTACATTTTTTTCATTAAATGTTTTTGTATTTAGTATCGTGATTGTTATAAAGCTTTTGAATTTTCGAAATAATTAATTTAAAAGTAAAAAATAGATCATTTCGTTGTACAATTTTATCTAGTTAAGTTACATTTGTAATTTTATATTTGTAAGAAAGTTAAGAATTTTTCTAACGGAGGAAAAGAGAAAATGGCACTACCTTGGTATCGTGTTCATACAGTAGTTTTAAACGATCCTGGCCGACTAATTGCAGTTCACCTAATGCATACAGCATTAGTTGCAGGTTGGGCTGGTTCAATGGCTTTATACGAGCTTGCAGTTTTTGATCCTTCGGATCCTGTTCTTAACCCTATGTGGCGTCAGGGTATGTTTGTGATGCCTTTTATGGCCCGCTTAGGAGTAACAGATTCTTGGGGTGGATGGAGTATTACAGGAGAAAGTGTTTCGAATCCTGGTATTTGGAGTTTTGAAGGTGTTGCGCTAACACACATTGTCCTTTCAGGTATGTGTTTCTTAGCAGCAATTTGGCACTGGGTATATTGGGATCTAGAATTATTTAGAGATCCACGTACAGGCGAGCCTGCTTTAGATCTTCCAAAGATTTTTGGTATTCACTTATTCCTTTCAAGTTTACTTTGTTTTGGATTTGGTGCGTTCCACGTAACAGGTACTTTTGGTCCTGGTATTTGGGTATCAGATGCTTATGGTATTACTGGCCGTGTTCAAGCAGTTGCTCCTGCTTGGGGTGCAGAAGGGTTTAACCCATTTAATCCAGGCGGTATTGCATCTCACCACATTGCAGCTGGTATTCTTGGGCTTTTAGCAGGTGTATTCCACCTTACAATTCGTCCACCACAGAGACTTTACCGAGCTCTTCGTATGGGTAACATTGAAACAGTTCTTTCAAGTAGTATCTCAGCAGTATTCTTTGCTGCATTTATTACTTCAGGTACGATGTGGTATGGTGCAGCTACAACACCAATTGAATTATTTGGTCCAACGCGTTACCAGTGGGATAGTGGTTACTTCCAGCAAGAGATTGAGCGACGAGTAGAATCTTCACTAAGCGAAGGTTTATCTTTAAGCCAAGCTTGGTCAAGAATCCCAGATAAACTAGCGTTCTATGATTACATTGGAAATAACCCAGCGAAAGGTGGTTTATTCCGTGCTGGTCCGATGAACAAAGGAGATGGTATTGCTGAAGCGTGGCTAGGACACCCGGTTTTCCAGGATAAAGAAGGCCGAGAGTTAACTGTGCGTCGTATGCCGGCATTCTTTGAAACATTCCCAGTTATTTTAGTTGATAAAGATGGTATTGTACGTGCGGATATCCCATTCCGTCGTGCGGAGTCAAAGTATAGTATCGAGCAAGTTGGTGTAAGTTGTAACTTCTATGGTGGTAAGTTAAACGGCCAAGTATTTACAGATGCTCCAACAGTTAAGAAATATGCAAGAAAATCTCAATTAGGTGAGGTATTCGAGTTTGATCGAACTACATTAGAGTCAGATGGTGTATTCAGAAGTAGCCCACGAGGTTGGTATACTTTTGGTCATGCAAATTTTGCTTTATTATTCTTCCTTGGTCACTTATGGCATGGTGGACGTACTCTATTCAGAGATGTGTTTGCTGGTATTGGTGCTGAAGTTTTAGAGCAGGTTGAGTTCGGTGCTTTCCAAAAGCTTGGTGATAAGTCAACTAAGAAGCAAGGTATTGTTTAATCAAGTTGGAAAACAAATTATTTTTTAAAAATTCTGTTTACAAATGGAAGCGTTAGTATACACATTTTTACTAATTGGAACATTAGTTGTAATTTTCTTCGCGATCTTCTTTAGAGATCCGCCAAGAATTGTAAAAAAGTAGACTATAGATTATTAGTCTAAGCAAAAAATTTATCAAAAAAATCATTCACGCATAACGTCGGAATGACTTTTTTGATAAATTTTTTATTCTTCATGTTCTTCAAAAGGATCACGAAGTCCTTTAGAAACGGGCCCGAATGCAGTATAAACTGAGTAGCCCGTAACTCCTAGAAGTAAGCCTAAAATAAAAATACTTAAAATTGTTGCGGTTTCCATAAAACAGAAAATCTCTGTGTAAAAAAGTAGGTTAGAAGTGAAAACATTGTCTATAATGTATATTATGTTGTTAGATATTGCTCCATAACTAAGTATTTTACAATCTTAATTTTTTATTACTTTAAAATTATGGCCTTAAGAACGCGATTAGGAGAAATTTTAAGACCACTAAACGCCGAGTATGGAAAAGTGGCTCCAGGTTGGGGTACCACTCCAGTAATGGGAGTTTTTATGGGTTTATTTTTAGTATTTTTAGTAATTATTCTTCAAATTTATAACTCATCAATTATTCTTGAAAACGTAGACGTTGATTGGGTGACAGTTAACTAAGTTTTGTCGTGCATAGGATAGGTTGTTTGGTATTTAAACAACCTATTCTTTTTTACTTGCCAAAAGAGCTTGATTTTGATACTCTTGTTATAGATATAATAATCCGCGCGGTCGTGGCGAAATTGGTAGACGCACTAGATTTAGGTTCTAGCGAGCAACCCTCATGAGAGTTCGAGTCTCTCCGACCGCACTTTAAATGCTTACTAAAACTACAATAAAACTTCAGGATTTACATTGTTTTCAGACAATGTAGATCCTGAAGTTTTTGTTAATATGTTAGTCCGAGACTTCTAGTTGTCTCACTTCCTAAATATACTCTAACACTTAAGAAATCCGTTGGGCATGCTGTTTCACAGCGCTTACATCCAATACAGTCTTCAGCACGAGGCGCAGAAGCAATCTGACCAGCTTTACAACCATCCCAAGGCACCATTTCTAGTACGTCACAAGGACAGGCACGTACACATTGTGTACAGCCAATACAAGTATCATAAACTCTTACAGAGTGCGACATAAATTAAGTTGGGGTCAATTATTCTATGGTAAAAGTAAAAACTTTATAAGTTTAGAATACTATAACATTACCAAGTTTTTAAATAGATAGTATTAATTAGTATAGGCTAAATCTATAATAGATTATTACTTCTTAATAATATTTTACAAATATCTAAATCCAAGGTTTAAAACAATCGAATTGGGGGTAGCGAGACTTGAACTCGCACGACAATTTGCCGACAGATTTTAAGTCTGTTGTGTCTACCATTCCACCATACCCCCTAAGGCGACACCCAGATTCGAACTGGGGATAGAGGATTTGCAATCCACTGCCTTACCACTTGGCCATATCGCCTATATTTATTTGTTATATAGATGATTTCATTGTAATATAAGCTTAGCAATAAGTAAACCTCTTTGTATAGACATACAGAAATATAGTGAGGATTTTTAGTTAGTAATGCCAGGATCCAGATTTGAACTGGAGACACGAGGATTTTCAATCCACTGCTCTACCGACTGAGCTATCCCGGCAAGTTATTATAACTTCACTCTCGTTATATTTATAATGTACTATAGTATTAGTATTTTGACAAGTGAAAAATAAATGGTTTTTTCCACAAAATTATATACGACAAAGTTGCTTAAAAAATTGGCGGATCTTCGGCTCGCAATTTGGTTATTAGCATCTATTGGTATATTAATTGCTCTTGGAACTTTTATCGAGCAAGATCAACCGCTTGCTTTTTATCAAGAAAATTATCCAACAACGGCCCCGATTTTAGGCTTTGTTGATTGGAAATTTATTACATCACTAAATTTGAATACTTTGTATTCTAATATTTGGTTTTTTGGAATTGTTGGTTTCTTTGCATCTTCTTTATTAGCCTGTACGTATACAACGCAAATCCCCGCATTAAAAAAATTTCGGTTATGGGAATTTATTACCAATTTTAAAAGTTTAAGAAAATTTCAACTTAAGCGCCAATTACCCCGCAATCTAGCTAGCACTTCCGTTTACCAACTTTATGGCAAAAATTATCATGTTTTTCGTCAAGGCAAAAAAAATTATGCTTATTCAGGTTTATTAGGTCGTGTAGGTCCAATATTAGTCCACTTTAGTATTTTATTTGTTTTATTTGGTAGTGCTTGTGGTGCATTAGGCGGATATACTGTGCAAGAAATTGTACCACGTGGGGAAATCTTCCACCTACAAAATTTAGTAAAATCTGGTAATTTAAGTAAAATCCCGCAATATTTATCATGGCGCGTGAATGATTTTTGGATTACATATACGGAAGAAGCAAAAGTTAATCAATTTTATTCCGATCTCTCGATTTTAGATGTAAAGGGGCAAGAAGTAAAAAGAAAAATTATTTTTGTGAATGAGCCTTTAGTTTATAACGGGGTTAGTGTCTATCAAACTGATTGGGATATTTTAGGTCTTAAGCTTAAGCTTAATGATCAACAGACTATACAAGTTCCATTAAATAAAATTTCAAAATCAGGCCGTAACTTTTGGCTCGGTTCCGTTTTTTTAGATGGAAACTCTAAACAAAAAATTACAATTTTATTGAATGATTTAACGGGTAATATTTACGTTTATGATAACGCTGGTTTATTAGTCGCGACAACAAAACTTGGTCAATTAGTGGTTTTTCCGGAGGATCAAAGTCTTCGTTTTCAAGAGTTTTTAACTACTACAGGTCTTCAATTAAAAGAAGATCCTGGTTTGCGCTTAATTTACTTATCATTTTTTTTAGTGATGGTGAGTATTTATATTAGTTTTTTATCGTATTCACAAATTTGGGGGTTTGAAAAAACGGATGAATTTATTTTAGCAGGGAAATCAAACCGTGCCGTTTTAGCTTTCCAAGAAGATTTTAAAAAAGACGTAAAAGAAATTCTTAATACGCTCAAATTTAATTAATTTAATTTCCGGAACATAAAAAATATCCCCAAGATCCATATATAATATTAATATTAGTTTTTTGCTAAAAAATTTATCGAATTTCCCTTTTTATGAAGGTTTTATTAAATTGGCTTTTAGTAGCTAGTCTTTTTGCGGCGTCTCCAAAGGCCGCGTTTGCTGATGTGAGTGGATTAACTCCCTGTAAAGATTCCGCAGTATTTAAGAAGCGCCTTGATGGCAGTGTAAAAAAACTGCAAGCTAGGTTAGCGAATTATACTGAAGGTACACCTGCCTATTTAGCGCTTGAGCAACAAATTGATCAAACAAAAGCTCGTTTTGCAAAATATGGTGACAAAGGCTTACTTTGTGGGGCTGATGGTTTACCCCATCTTATCGCAGATGGTAGACCGGATCATGCGGGTGAATTCGTGATTCCTGCTTTTGGCTTCCTATATATTGCTGGTTGGATTGGCTGGGCAGGCCGTAGCTATCTTCAGTTTTCTAAGAAAACAGATAAGCCTAATGAAAACGAAATTATTATTAACGTACCTGTTGCCCTAGGGATGATGTCAGGAGCCTTTCTATGGCCTTTAGCAGCTTGGAAAGAGTTAATTAACGGCCAACTATTAGTTCCAGGTGACGAAGTTACAGTTTCGCCTCGTTAGGATTGGAAGGTCTATTTTTAAAATTTATAAAACAACTATAATTAGATTGACTTATGAGTAAAGATCTTTTGAAATATCTTTCAACAGCGCCTGTTCTGTTAACTGCTTGGATGAGTTTAACTGCTGGCATGATCATCGAGATTCAACGTTTTTTCCCAGATTCACTTTCTTTCTAAAGTGAAATAGTAACAGAAATCGCTTTTTGAACTTTAAACAAAAGGTTCAAAAGCGATTTCTATGTTTTTAGTTTTTTGCAAGTAAGGTAATGAACTCCTCCTCTTTAGAAAAATTTTCTGATAAAAACACACCGTTAGAGCCAGAAAAATTGTTTATTCGTCTTTATACACGATTAAATTTATCTCTTGATAACAATACTAATTTATTGCTTGGGACCGATTTATTACGCTACGAAGTAAAACAAAATCTTTTTAAGCATGCTATTTCAAAGGTTGAAGTTTGTTTTTTAGATATGTTACAAAAAAAACAGCAAGTAGTTTCTGTTGCTCAAAGTCGGTTAATTCTAGCGGATTTAATTGTACGTGTTGGTGAAGTTTTTTTAAATTCGCAATATGGGATAAAAATTAAACTTGATGCGAGCAAACTACACCGAAGTTCAAATACTTATCTTCAGACCCTTTATGACGATGCAGACATTTTGGTAGCTTTACCTTTTTCCTCGTTATTAAATAACAAATCTCAAATTTTTCGTTCTATATTTACACCTGTATATGAAATAGCAAGTGTTGCATTGATCGAATCCTTGTTTGAGAATTTAATCATCGCTCTAACGAGTGGGGTAATAATTATAATTAGTACGGAATTTTCGCTTGTGCCGAATATTCGTCAAAATTTGTATAAATCAAACTTTTTGTCGATTAGAAATATTGAGCAATTTAAAAATAAATTAGCATGGCAAAACCGTCTGAAACAGTATGTTATTCGACCTAAGAATCTTTATAATAGCGAATATAGCTTATTTGTTATTCGAACGGATGGTATTTATTCACGTTCGATTTATGCGAATCGTATGAACGAATTGTTAGAGCTAAATAGTGTAGCTTTATTTGTTGTTAATTATATTGAATTGCAGGATTTTATAGTAGCAAGGTCGAATGGAACCCTTTTGTTAGTTGGAAAGGGAACTCAGTATTTTTTTACATCGGTAGTTGGCCGGGCTATTGGTTTAATTTGGAAAGGAGTTCTTGAGGGATTAAAAAAATAAAAAAATTTACAGGACTTTAAATGATCTTTAATTATCGGAGGCTGCGTGAAATTTTAATGTTACCCTGCAGCTAGATCTTCTATTCTATCCTTTGGCAAGGGTTGTATAATAATATAAATTGTATTACAATTAACAGTGTTAATACGAGATGTAGCGCAGCTTGGTAGCGCACCTGCCTTGGGAGCAGGGTGTCGCAGGTTCAAATCCTGTCATCTCGATTTAAATTTTTTAAAAGTTACCCACCACCAGCTAATGTTATAATCTCAAGTTGGTCATTTGGTTCAAGAAAAACGGTTTTCCAATTTTCTTTTTGTAAAATTAAACCATTGTAATCAAGTAAAATTAAATTTATATTAAACCCAAGGTATTCAATTAGTTCGTATGCGGACATGGGGCTTTTGTAAGCATAAGGCGAACCATTTACTAATATACGTTTTTCCATTTTTAGTTTCTTTAAGTATTTTTTAATTTTGGATAATATCCGCAGAAATTAGCGCTATAATTAACGTATAGATAATTAATTCTCAAACTGTTAATGAGCGAATTTGTTAAACCGTACAATAATGACCCATTCGTGGGCAACTTATCGACTCCTGTAACAACTTCAACTGCGACAAAACTTTACCTTGGTAACTTGCCAATATACCGAAAAGGTTTATCTCCACTATTACGTGGATTAGAGATCGGTATGGCTCATGGTTACTTTTTAATTGGGCCATTCTATATTTTAGGACCACTTCGTAATTCGCCTAATGCTTTACTTGTTGGTTTATTTTCAGCTTTTGGTTTAATCCTAATTTTAACTCTTGGATTAACTATTTATGGCCTTGCGTCATTTCAAGGGACTGAGGGTGGAGAAAATTTAGAATCCGCAAAAGGTTGGCGTAACTTTACAAGTGGCTTTTCGATTGGCGCATTTGGGGGAGCAAGTGTTGCATATGTTCTTTTAGATAATATCAGCTTCTTTGCTTAAATATATAAGATAGATACAGGCGAATTACAATTGTTATTCGCCTGTTTTTAGTTAGTAACATAAAATTTGTTAGTTCAAGTAGCTAAGAAGAACTGTTAGAAAATAAAATGCTACAATAAGTATCCACGAGAAATTCCTTATGAATTTTTGACTTTCGCTAATACTTGAAAACATTAAAGTTATATTATTGTTTCCAATACTATTTGTGGAACTTTTTGGATCTGTTGATAATATTAATACAATAATTACCAAACTAATTAAAATCCATACATTTTCATATATGCTCATATATGTTTATTTTTTGGTTGAATTTTCAGGGAGCAAATTTTATTCTCCTTGAATTTTTAAAAGACCAAAACCTACGCTTAATCCTGTTAGCACTAATGCCCACATAACACCAGCTACCGTGAAAATTTCTTTAGCCATTTTTTTGATATTTATTTAAAATTGAAAATTAATTCTTTTAGTTTCTAATAGTGCATTAGAACCCATTACGGCCCCATACAACTAAGGCTAAGGAGAAGCTAAACATAACCATCAACGATGACCAACCTAAACTTAGTAAATCCATTTTTTATTCGTATCTTTTATTAAAAGAAATTATACCACGATATAATTTGTATTATATCACCTTTATAAGGTAAAAGAAAAACTTCTTATGCTTGCAAAAAGGAGAGGATGGGATTCGAACCCACGGTACACGATGAAGCGTACATCAGATTAGCAATCTGAAGCTTTCAACCACTCAGCCACCTCTCCACATTTGAAAATGTTTAAACATATTAAAAATCACGCCCTGAAGGACTTGAACCCTCGACATCAGGTTTTGGAAACCTACGTTCTACCAACTGAACTAAGAGCGCGAAAATATTTTGCTTTCTTATACAGATAGTATCAAAAAATTAGATGCAGGTCAACCGCTTCCTTAGGGAGGGTTAGAAAATTAGTTTCTTAGATATCTACTGAAGTTGTATCAAGAGATACAGTTGATACCCCTTTCATTTTTTCAAATTTTACAAGTCCTTCTTTTAAAGCAAATAAGGTATAGTCTTTTCCAACCCCAACATTAGAGCCTGGTTTAAATGTTAATCCACGTTGTCTGATGATTATTCCGCCAGCTTTTACTGCTTGATTTCCATAAACCTTAACGCCTAGACGTTTAGAATTTGAATCACGTCCGTTTTTTGTACTACCTGCTCCTTTTTTGTGAGCCATAAATTTATTAATTTCGTAAATAAATAACACTTACAGGGTAGCAATTAATTCAAATTGGTGTCAAGTTTTCAGGTTTTTAAAACCTGTTATGATTGTGTGGTGGTTTTTCTTTTTAAAACGGTGGGTTTTTGTGATAATATTAAGTTTATATAATTAAATATTTTAAATGTAAAATACTATGAGCGCTCTTATTGGTTATATTTTACTAATGACTTTAATGTTTAGCTTAGCCGCAGGATTATACTTCGGGTTAAGAAGCATCCGATTAATTTAGTTCTTTCCAAAACTAAAGTACTTGTCAGTCTGTAATTTGTATAATGGATGAATTATACTTGCTAAGCAAAAGTTTGCTGAACAAAGCATCTGTTTGTGGGGCTGGCTTGTACGTAAGGTTTATATTAAAAATAGTTTTAAAGTTTATTCAGAATGCGGACATATATCAGTGGGTCTCGTCGCTTAAGTAATATTTTTTGGGCATTAACTATTACATTAGGTGGTTTAGGCTTTTTTTTAAATGGCTGCTCAAGCTATTTTAATACCAATTTATTGATTTTCTCAGACGCCAGCAGTATTGCCTTTATTCCCCAAGGAATTATTTTAATGTTTTACGGCACTGTTGCACTTATTTTAGGCCTTTTTCTTTGTTTAACTATTATTTGGGACGTAGGATTTGGTTATAATGATTACAATGCTGATCAGATTACAGTGTATCGTAAAGGTTTTCCTGGTAAAAATAGAGAATTAAATTTAACATTTCCAAGTGAAGTAGTTAAGTCAATAAAAGTTCGGGTAACGGAAGGCTTAAACCCAAGACGTCAGTTATTTTTATGTTTAAAAGATAGCCGTGAAATACCATTAACAGGAGTTGATCAACCAGCGGCTCTTAACAAGATTGAAAATGAGGCAGTAACCTTAGCAAAATACTTAAATGTATTTTTAGAAACAGAGTAACTCGAAGCATAACCCAAAACCTTTTATTTCTAGTCGGGCGAACGACGGGAATCGAACCCGCGAATGCTGGAACCACAACCCAGTGCCTTAACCACTTGGCTACGCTCGCCTATATTATTAATTATACTTACCACCACTTAGAAAATCCAGAGTGGAAAAAATTACTCGGGCAATTTTTTCTTTAAATACTAGAATATGTACCTTTTTTCCTGCAGGCATTCATTTTCAGTTTTATAAAGTCCGAGCATAAAATTTTTAACGAACCAAACCTGTGACCGGGATATCACCGAAAGAGAAAATATTAGTTGTGGATGATGAATCAAATATTCGTAAGATTTTAGAAACACGTCTCACAATTAGAGGGTATAATGTAATTTCGGCTTCTGATGGTGAGGAAGCAATTCGGTTATTTCATCAAGAACAACCTAATTTAGTAATTTTAGATATTATGTTGCCTAAACTCGATGGTTATACGGTTTGTAGTGAACTGCGAAAAAAGTCAAACGTGCCGATTATTATGCTAACTGCACGTGGTGACATATCTGATCGTGTTATGGGGCTCGAATTCGGTGCCGACGATTATGTTATTAAGCCTTTTTACCCTAAAGAATTAGAAGCACGTGTTAGATCTCTTTTACGGAGAAGCGAAAAAACAAGTAACTATAGTTCGAATAAGTATCTTTTTCAAATTGGAAACCTAACTATTAATACGCAAAAGCAACAAGTTTTTCGTGATAATGCACGTGTGCGTCTAACGGGAATTGAATTTAGTTTACTCGAATTATTGATTACAAATGCAGGTGAACGTTTATCACGCGCGTATATTTTAGATACGGTTTGGGGCTATACTCCTGAGCGTTATTTGGATACGCGAGTTGTTGACGTTCATATTTCACGCTTGCGATCAAAACTTGAAATTGACCCAGGTAAGCCCGACTTAATTCTTACAGCTCGTGGTACAGGCTATATGTTTCAAAAGATTGTTCAATAATATAATTTTCTCAAAATTTCCATTCTCTTTCCCCCAAAAGTATCGTAAAATATTTTATTGCCTTCGAAAATTTACCTAAAATTTATTGCATATAAGATGCGGATTACATAATGCTTGATCGAAACAAAAATATTTATAAGTATCTTTTGCCTAATCTACTTGACGTTCAACGAGCAAGTTATTGTTGGTTTCTTGAAAAGGGTTTTGTTCAAGAGCTTCGTACTTTCTCAGTTATACGAGATTATTTAGGCGATTTGGAATTAAATTTTGCAACAAAATTTTATACTATAAATCCTCCCCGCTATACTTTAGAAGAAGCAAAGCGTAAAGATGCAACTTATAGTGTTCGTATTTTTATCCGTGCCCAACTTAATTACCTAGAAGGAGCCGACCCACAAGAAAAGCAAGTCTTTTTAGGTGATATACCACTTATGACGGATAGCGGAACATTTTTAGTAAATGGAATTGAACGTATTATAATTAATCAGATTGTTCGTAGCCCTGGTATTTACTATAAAAGTGAAGCAGATAAACAAGGGGTTAGAATTTATACAGCAAGTTTGATCTCTAATCGAGGCACATGGGTTAAATTTGAAATTGATAAGGATGACTTAGTATACATAAAAATTGATAAAGCAAAAAAATTCTCAATTTTTGTTTTTCTTAAGGCCCTCGGACTAGATAATCAAGAAATTTTTAACTCAATTGAAAATATTAATTATTTCCGAAAAACGAGCAATACTGACGAGCAACTAACAACGGAACAATGTTTGTTAGAAGTCCATAGCCACCTAAAACCAGAAGAACCGGCTACTGCAAAAGGGTGTCAGAAATTATTATATGCAAAATTTTTCGATTCTAAAAAGTATGATTTAGGCTATGTTGGTCGCCATAAATTAAATCAGGCCCTAATGCTCGACATTGATTCAGATGTTCGAATTTTAACTTCTTTAGACCTAATCGGTATCATTAATCAGTTAATAAGGTTCCGCTTCATGCCGATTGTAAGTGATGACATTGATCATTTAGGAAATAGACGTATAAGATCAGTTGGAGAATTGATGGCGAATCAAATTCGTATTGGCTTAAATCGCCTCGAACGTGTTGTTAGAGAACGTATGGCCATTTGCGAGCACTCTTATCTCCGTGTTAATACACTTGTTAACCCTAAGCCTCTTGCCGCATCTATTCGCGAATTCTTTGGTTCAAACCCATTATCCCAATTTATGGACCAAACTAACCCATTGGCGGAATTAACACATAAAAGGCGGATATCGGTTTTGGGGCCAGGGGGTATAGCACGTGATCGCGCCGGATTTGTTGTTCGTGATATTCACCCAAGTCAGTATGGTCGAATATGTCCTGTAGAAACTCCAGAAGGTCCAAATGCTGGTCTAATTGGATCTTTATCTACATACGGGAAAATTAATGCTTATGGCTTTATTGAAACTCCGTTTTATAAAGTTAAACAAGGAAAAGTTTTAAAAGATCTACCTCCAATTTATTTGGATGCGATCGCAGAGGAACAATATAAGTTAGCTGCGGGTGATGTCGCCACTGATGAACATGGTGTTCTAAAGCAACCCGATGTCCCTGTACGCTACCAACAAAATATTGTTACAGTTTCAAAAAATGAAGTCGACTACATTGCCGTTTCACCAATCCAAGTTGTTTCATTAGCAACTTCATTAATTCCATTTTTAGAACATGATGATGCTAACCGAGCCCTAATGGGATCAAATATGCAACGTCAATCAGTTCCTTTACTATATGCTGATGCGCCACTTGTAGGAACAGGTTTGGAAAGTCAAACGGCACGTGATTCTGGCATGGCAATTTTAAGTTCTAATTGCGGTAAAGTTGTTACTTTATCGGATGAGCAAATTGTGGTCCAAGATAAAAATGGTAATCAGTTAATTTACAATTTAACAAAATACAAGCGTTCTAATCAGGATACTTGTATTAATCAAAAACCATGCGTTTCATTATATGAAAAAGTTCGCGTAGGACAGCTTTTAGCTGATGGTACTTCAACGGAAACTGGTGAATTAGCAGTTGGGCAAAACATTTTAATCGCCTACATGCCGTGGGAAGGATATAATTATGAAGATGCTTTTGTTGTTAATGAGCGTTTATTATATGACGATCTGCATACTTCAATTCATATTGAAAAATTTGAAATTGAATCTCGCCAGACAAAACTTGGAGCGGAGGAAATAACCCGTGATTTACCAAATGTCAATGAAAAAAGTTTATCGAAACTTGATGAAAATGGAATTATTCATATTGGCTCGTGGGTTGAACCTGGCGATATATTAGTTGGTAAATTAACTCCCAAAGGTGAGTCGGATTATTTACCTGAAGGTAAGTTACTTCGAGCGATTTTTGGTGAAAAATCTCGGGATGTTAGAAATACGTCCTTAAAATTACACCATGGTGTCAATGGACGAGTTTTAGATGTTAAGATTTTTTCTCGGGCGAACCAAGATGATCTGTCACCAGGCACAAATGAGGTTATAAAAGTTTATATTGCCCAAATCCGTAAAATACAGATTGGGGATAAAGTTGCCGGTCGCCATGGAAATAAGGGCATTATTTCAAAAATCTTGCCACGGCAAGATATGCCTTATCTTCCTGATGGAACGCCTGTCGATATCCTGTTAAATCCGTTGGGAGTTCCATCACGAATGAATGTAGGGCAGATATTTGAATGTTTATTAGGCTTAGCGGCAGAACACCTAAATGCAAGATTTAAAGTAATACCTTTTGATGAAATGAATGGTGTGGAAGCATCGCGAGGTTTCGTAAATAATACTTTAATGGAAGCTGCAGAGAAACAACCATGGGTTTTTTCAACCCAGCATCCAGGTAAAATGATGCTAACAGATGGGCAAACTGGAGAAATGTTCGATAATCCAATTACAGTGGGGCGTGCTTATGTATTAAAGTTAGTCCATCTTGTAGATGATAAAATCCATGCACGTTCAACGGGACCGTACTCACTTGTTACACAACAACCGTTAGGTGGGCGTGCCCAACAAGGTGGGCAAAGATTGGGTGAAATGGAAGTATGGGCTCTGGAAGCTTTTGGGGCAGCCTATACTTTACAAGAATTGCTGACGATTAAATCTGACGATATGCAAGGAAGGAATGAAACATTAAATGCGATTGTTAAAGGCTATCCGATTCCTCGACCGGGAACACCTGAATCTTTTAAAGTTTTACTTCGCGAGCTACAGGCATTATGTTTGGATATTGCTGCTTACAAAATAGAAGATACAACTCTATTAACAGAAGATAAAGAAATTAATTTAATGTCAGAGCTAAATAGCTCACGGGACGATCAGTCAGTTGCAAATAATTATTTATTAACCCGTGGAACAACACCTTAATTTTGCTATATAAGTTGTTATACGTATTTTAAAAGTAATTTAATATGCCCCATGGGGACGACAAATCGTAAAAATGGATAGATCTTTTGACTATGTAAAAATCAATTTAGCTTCTCCTTCTCGAATACGAGAATGGGGAGAACGTAAACTTCCAAATGGCCAAGTAGTTGGAGAAATTACAAAACCTGAAACGATAAATTACCGAACATTAAAACCAGAAATGAATGGGTTATTTTGTGAGAGGGTTTTTGGTCCTGTTAATGATTGGGAATGTCACTGCGGAAAATATAAAAGAATCCGCCATAAAGGAATCGTTTGTGAACGCTGCGGGGTCGAAATAATCGACTCAAAGGTTCGACGCCATAGAATGGGTTTTATTGAGTTGGCTTCGTCAGTCACACATGTATGGTATGTAAAAGGTCGCCCTAGTAAAATTGCTTTGATTTTAGGTATGACTGTAAAGGAGTTAGAGCAAATTGTCTACTTTAATTCTTACGTAGTGACGAAAGCAAATAAGGACTTAAATTTATCATATCAACAACTTCTTAGCGAAGCTGATTGGCTCGCGATTGACTATAATGATGATTTTTCGTTAAAAGAAAATACCATATCAATTGGAGCTGAAGCCATAAAAACTCTTTTAAAGAATGTCGATTTACAACAAAGTGCAAGCGAAATTCGCGAATTACTGCCATTTGCAAAGCGTTTTTTCAGCGAAAAACTAATCCGCAGACTTCGTGTTATAAATCAATTTATTGCTTCAAAATTCGATCCTACATGGATGATTTTGGACATTTTACCTGTTTTACCTCCAGATTTAAGGCCGATGGTGCAACTTGATGGGGGTCGATTTGCCACTTCTGATTTAAATGATTTATATAGACGTGTAATTAATCGAAATAATCGTTTAGCACGACTACAGGAAATTGTAGCTCCGGAATTAATTATCCGTAATGAAAAACGAATGCTTCAAGAAGCAGTTGATGCTTTAATAGATAATGGTAAGCGGGGTCGTGCAGTTGTAGGTTTAAATAATCGTCCCCTTAAATCTTTATCAGATATTATTGAAGGAAAGCAGGGTCGATTTAGACAAAATCTTTTAGGGAAAAGAGTTGATTATTCCGGCCGATCAGTTATTATAGTTGGGCCTGAATTAAAGTTAAATCAATGTGGTTTACCGAGCGAAATGGCCATTGAATTATTTCAACCATTTGTTATTCACCGGTTAATTTATGAAGGTCTTGTAAATAATATTAAAGCTGCAAAAAGTATTATTCAAAAAAACGGTCCACTTGCTTGGGAAATATTAGCAAATGTAATGGAAGGACACCCCATTCTTCTAAATAGAGCCCCGACTTTACACCGTTTAGGAATACAATCTTTTGAACCCATCTTAGTAAGTGGTCGCGCAATTCGTTTGCATCCTTTAGTTTGTCCAGCATTCAATGCAGATTTTGATGGAGACCAAATGGCCGTACATATACCACTCTCTTTAGAGGCCCAAAGTGAGGCTAGATTATTAATGTTAGCACCTAATAATTTTCTTTCCCCTGCAACAGGTGATGCCATTTTAACACCAAGTCAAGATATGGTATTAGGATGTTTTTACTTAACGGCGAATAATCCCTCACAACAATTAAACAAAAATCATTATTTTTCCGATTTTGAAGATGCAATTTTGGCTTACCAAAATTCACAAATTCATTTACATACTTTTATTTGGGTACGTTGTAATAATGTAGATTTAACTGAAGATGAAACTTGTTCGCAAACGCAAAGTGGAAATCTAATTTTGACGCATGGAGCTGATATTAAATCTAAGCAGTCTAGTTCACAAGACACCAGAACAAAATATATTAGAACAACACCCGGTCGAATTCTTTTAAATGAGATTTTCCAATAACATATTCCCATGCAACCAGACTTTAAAAAGATCCATTCTTTTGAGAACAACCTAATTAATAAACGTAGTTTAAAAGACTTAATGTACCAAGCATTTTTAAACTACGGTATTGTAAAATCTTCAATTATTGCAGATCGTGTAAAAAATCTGACATTTCATTTTGCCACACAATCAGGCGTTTCTTTAAGTGTTGAAGATCTACGTGTTCCTGCAAAAAAACGAGAGTTAATTGGTTTAACCCGTAATGAAGTTGAAACTACACAAAAACGTTATGAAATCGGTAGTATAACAAGTGTTGAAAAATTCCAAAAAACAATTGATATTTGGAATAATGCAAATAACTTTTTAAAAGATGATGTTTTAACTTATTTTCGCGAAAGTGACCCGTTAAACCCGCTCTATATTATGGCCTTTTCGGGAGCACGAGGAAATATCTCGCAAGTACGTCAGCTAGTGGGGATGAGGGGTTTAATGTCTAACCCTCAAGGTCAAATTATCGATTTACCAATTAAAAGTAATTTTCGAGAAGGTCTAACCGTAACCGAGTATATTATTTCTTCGTACGGTGCAAGAAAAGGATTGGTAGATACAGCCCTGCGGACAGCAGATTCGGGATATTTAACGAGACGTTTAGTCGACGTAGCCCAAGATATTATTGTTCGTGAAAGTGATTGTGGAACTACAGAAGGACTATGGGCCACGGAATTAGCGTCTAATAATTTCTTAAATTTACGCGGCCGGTTACTTGCTGAGCCAATATTTACTCAAGAAGGGAATTTATTTGCGCCTGCTAATACTGAAATAACAGAAACATTTTTACAAACTTTAAAAACTTTAAAAGACCATAGCCCGATTAAGGTTCGCTCTTCGTTAACTTGTACTTCAACGCGGTCTGTATGCCAAAATTGTTATGGATGGCACCTTTCACATTCAAAATTAGTCGATTTAGGTGAAGCTGTCGGAATTGTAGCGGCTCAATCAATCGGTGAACCAGGTACGCAACTAACAATGCGAACATTTCATACCGGGGGTGTATTTTCTGGTGATTTAACGCGCCAAGTGAGATCACCCATGGAGGGTAAAATTGAATATTGGGAAGGGCATAAAGCAAGTTTATTTCGAACAATGCACGGGAAAATGGGTTTCCGGTTAAAAGAAGAGGTTAATTTAATAATAAAAAATTCATTTGGGACAACTATTTCTTTTGAAATTCCAACCGAAAGTTTACTTCTTGTTAATACAGACCAGTATGTCTACGAAAATGAAATTATTGCGGAAATTCAAAAAGATACAAATTTAATTCTAGAAGAAGAACAAAAGGAAATATATAGTGAAACAAGTGGTGAAGTTTTCTTTAATGCCCTAGATGTTAAAGTTCAAGCAGATAAACAAGGCAATACATATAAAACGAATAATAAAGCGGGTCTAATTTGGATTCTACAAGGTTCGTTTTATGAGCTGCCAGCTTTTTCTGAAACACTTCTTAAGCCAGGTTTAAATTTATCGAAAAATACACTTTTAAGTCGAACACCTCTTTATAACAAATACCCAGGTTGGGTACAAATTGATAAGAGTGACAACGGTACCGGTATTTGTGTCCAAAATTTTTCTGTTACGTTAACAAATGCCTTTATTAATGAAAAAGTAGAAAATAGTTCGCGTTTACAAATTAAGACAGACAATCAAGATTTTCAGTTTCAACTTACAACTGAACCAAACAGTGTTTTAAAACAGGGAGATACGATTGCGGTTTTAGATGACAATACATATCGTACAACGACAGGTGGTATTGTTACCTACAGTTTAGAAAATCCTCAAGCATCGAAAAAAAGAAAGAGCGTTAAAAATTTATTTAAAGGTTATTTTTATTGGATTCCTGAAGAAACTTTTAAATTCTCGACTCTCGATGAAGTCCGCCTAAGTTTCAGCAAAAATGAAAGCATCGTAGGGGTAGGTGAAGAAATTATGCCAAATACATTTTCAAAAGTTGGCGGGTTTTTTCAAATTAAAGAGGCAGAGCAAGAAGTAACTATAAAACCTGGGGAATTATTTGAATTAACGTCAGCTGAAAGCCAAATTTTTGACAAATCTGATAGATTCGTTAAACCAGGAAACTTTATTGTTCCAGGAAAAATTATCACCCAACAACTAGTTTACTTAGAATTTTTTGAACTAAATGAAAAGCAATATATATTAGCCCGACCTGTTCAAGTTTTTGAAGTTCCTAAAGAAGAAGATCTTTCTTTATCGCAATCATTTTTCCCTTATAATTCACACGAACATATTAAATTAAAAGTTATTAAACGAGTTTTCTATAAAAATTGGGAAAAGATCATTTCAAATAATGGTATAAATTTACTACAAACGTTTATTGTTTTTGATTTTAAGCAAGAACAACAAGGACTTGAACCAAGACTCGAATTTACCCCAAGTAAAGTGCCTGGAAAATCGTTTCTTAAAATTGCTTTATACGAAGTGATTAAGACATTTGAAAACAATCGAAAAAGTTCACATTCAAGCTTACCAACAACTACGCGGAATTTTGTTTCAAATAAACAATATGTTGCATCGAATACATTAATTGGCCAAATTGAAACGACAGCAGGATTAGTAAATAAGTTAGCCGCCATCAATCCGCACTTAAATAGTGGCAATATGAAGGAAGTATTAATTTTAAATCCTTCCGACCTAAAAAAGGTTTTTTGTCCAAATGTCGAACTTTTAAAAAAAGTTTCGGTAGGAGATTTAGTTAGAATTGGTACCTTATTAAATGACAATGTTAAATCACCTTACTCTGGCCAAATTCTAGAAATATTCGAAGACCATATTCTAATTCGTTTAAGCCAGCCTTATTTAATTTCCGCGGGAACTATCTTACATGCGACCTCAAACAATTTAGTAAAAGCTGGTGATATCCTAGCTACTCTTGTTTATGAAACAATTAAAACAACCGATATTGTTCAAGGTTTACCAAAAGTAGAAGAGCTTCTAGAGGCCCGTAAAGTATTACATAATGCGCTTTTAGCTCCTTGCCCAGGCTATGCATATGTCCGATTCAATAAACACGGAGAGTCAACTGTACAGCTTATCGGTTTAGATAATGAGGTTCAAACTTTGGCACTTAAACCCGGCATTAAAACTAAATTTAACTCTGGCGATTTTGTTGAAGTTAGTTCCGCTTTAACAGATGGTTTAATAAGCCCGCATACTAAATTAGAGACTTTATTTTCATACTTTAAAAATCGTTATACTTCGTTTGAAGCTTGTAAACTGAGTTTTAAGCTCTTACAGTTATTTTTAATTGGTGAAATTCAAAGAACCTATCGTTCACAAGGAGTTGATATTGCAGATAAACACGTCGAGCTTATTGTTAAGCAGATGACATCAAAAGTTTGTATTGAAGATAGTGGAACAACAACATTTCTACCAGGTGAAGTTTTAAATTTCCAAAAAATGGCAGACATTGCTTTAGTTGCTGAAAACAAAGGGGAAATACCACCATCTTATGTTCCCTTACTGTTGGGTATTACTAAAGCATCTTTAAATAGTGATAGTTTTATTTCCGCTGCGAGTTTCCAAGAAACGACACGGGTTTTAACTGAAGCAGCAATTGAAGGTCGAAAAGATTGGTTAACTGGGCTTAAAGAAAATGTAATCATTGGTCGTTTAATTCCTGCTGGAACGGGATTTAATTATTTAGAAAATCAAGAAAGGTTAGCCAGAGAAAAAGGTGAAATAGATGCAACTTTTCATCGTGAAGCTAAACCTCTATCCGAGAATATTTTAGATCTACGTCTTGTTAAAAAAGAATAAAAACCCTAAAACATTTTTTATTTTATTTTTTTCGAGAAATATAGTATTATTGCATAGGTGGAAAATTTTAATTTAAGCAAAAAAAATTATGGCTCGTTATAGAGGAGCAAAATTGCGTATAACACGCCGTCTGGGAGATTTACCCGGTTTAACGAGTAAAATTGCCAAACGAACAAGTAGACCAGGCCAACATGGGGCAGTTCAAAAAAAGCCTACCCAATATGGTATTCGTTTAGAGGAAAAGCAAAAGTTGAGATTTAATTATGGAATCTCAGAAAAGCAATTAATGAATTACATTCGACAAGCTAAAGGTATTAAAGGTACAACCGGTACTATTTTACTTCAGCTTCTAGAAATGCGTTTAGACAATCTTATTTTTAGATTAGGTTTAGCACCAACTATTGCTGCAGCTAGGCAGCTTGTTAGTCATAAACATATTCAAGTAAATAATACACGTGTCTCTATCCCTAGTTATCAATGTCAACCAGGAGATGTTTTATCTGTCCGCGATAATGCCGCGTCAAAAAGTTTAGTCAATACTTATTTAGAATCACCTTCCTTATCACAATCGCCTCAACACCTAGATTTTGACAAAAAAAATTTAACAGCTAAAGTCTTAGGAATTGTTGACCGTGAATGGGTTGCATTAAAATTAAACGAATTATTTGTGATTGAGTACTACTCACGTAAAATTTAATTCATTATTTTGTCCCCAATTATTTCTTTAAGTTACTTAGATTTCGAAAATAAAAAAGAATATTATGACTGTAGTTACATTAGGTGAATTGTTAGACGCAGGTGTACATTTCGGTCACCAAGCAAGTCGGTGGAACCCGAAGATGTTCCCCTACATTTATGCTGAACGAAATGGTATCCATGTTATTGATTTAGTTCAAACTGCGCGACTTTTAACACACGCGTACGAATTCGTACAAAAAGCGAGTCAGGAAAAAAAGAGCTTTTTATTTGTTGGAACAAAAAGACAAGCCGCTTCTATTATTGCTGAAGAAGCGCAACGATGTGGTGGCCATTATGTTAACAACCGTTGGTTAGGTGGAATTCTAACAAACTGGTCGACAGTCCAAAAAAGGGTTGAATACCTAAAAGAGTTAGATGCAAAAGAAGAAGATGGGACGTTAGATCGCTTACCAAAAAAAGAAGCCGCATTTTTACGTCGTGAGCAGGAGAAATTAAGTCATAACTTGCGGGGCTTAATAAACATGACACAAATCCCTGATATTGTTATTCTTGTAGATCCGAAACGAGAAACTACGGCATTACTAGAGTGTAGAAAATTAGGGATTCCAATTATTTCAATTTTAGATACAAATTGCGACCCAAATTTAGTCGATATACCAATTCCGGCAAACGACGATGCTGTACGTTCTGTGAAACTTATTATTTCAACTTTAGCTGACGGTATTCTAGAAGGAAAGCAAAGTTACCAATAACGATAAGTGGGTAACCCAAAAGAATTCGCTTTGGGATAATTAAAAAATTAATTACCTCAAAGCGAATCTTTCTTTAGTTTAGCTTTATAAAGCTCAAAGCACTCTTTTTATTTTTAACCAAACTTAATTATAGAAAATCTTCTTATATTGACCAGGCTGGAATACACCTAGGTATAATAATAATCAAGCAAGAAAAAAATTGCATTACTTACTTCGAATTAGTCTTTCGTTTATGTTTTTTTCATTAGCTGCTGTCGAAGTTGGTACCCATCTATATTGGGAAATAGGAGGATTTACAGTACACGGGCAAGTTCTATTAGTTACTTGGCTTGTACTTGCAATCATCTTAGGTCTCGCTGTTGTGGGTACATCTAAACTTGAGCAAATTCCAAAAGGAATACAAAATTTTCTCGAATCTGTTTTCGAATACGTAGCAGGTATCGCGAAAGGCGAAATTGGAGAATACCACTATCGTCCATGGGTCCCATATGTGGGAACAATTTTCTTATTTATCTTTGTAGCTAACTGGTTAGGTGCGTTAATCCCTTGGAAGTTAATCCAACTTCCAGAAGGTGAATTAGCAGCCCCAACAAATGATATTAATACTACGGTTGCTTTATCATTACTAACTTCAATCAGTTATTTTTACGCTGGATTTAAAGAAAAAGGGCTTGGATTCTTCGCAAGATATATCTCGCCATCTCCGCTTTTTTTACCTATTAATATATTAGAAGATTTCTCAAAGCCGCTATCACTTAGCTTCCGACTTTTCGGAAACGTAGTTGCGGATGAAATCGTTGTATCAGTTTTCTGTTTACTAGTTCCAGTATTTATTCCTTTACCAGTTATGATTCTGGGAATATTTGCTAGTTCTGTACAGGCACTTATTTTTGCCACTTTATCGGCAGCTTACATCGGTGAATCAATCGAGTAATTAATAGAATTCGGATTTTATCCGTCGAAATTATATTTGTATTAAAAAACAAAACCACTAATTATGAACCCTATCGTATCAGGTGCATCAGTTATTGCAGCAGGATTAGCTATTGGTCTAGCGTCAATCGGACCAGGAATTGGACAAGGTACAGCAGCTGCACAAGCAGTAGAAGGTTTAGCACGTCAACCTGAAGCAGAAGGTAAGATCCGTGGTACTCTTCTTCTATCTCTAGCATTCATGGAGTCACTAACAATCTATGGTCTAGTAGTAGCTCTTTGTTTATTATTCGCAAACCCATTTGCAGGTTAATAAATACTCGAAAGCGCTTAGTTTAAAACTAAGCGCTATTTTAAAACGCATTTATTCACAAAGTAAAAATGAATAACCTTATAATGCTTGTAACGAATGCCGTTACATTATCCGAAGCAGCTGGTGGTTTATTTGATTTTAACGCCACATTACCTCTTCAAGCTTTACAATTCATTTTACTTACTGTTTTATTAACGTTTATCTTTTATAAGCCAATCGGGAAATTACTCGAAGAGCGTGAAACATTCATCAGTAACAACCTTGCTGAAGCCTCAGCAAAACTGTTAAAGGCGGATGAGCTTTGTGAGCAATACGAAACCCAGCTAAAAGAAGCGAAAACAGGAGCTCAAGACGTAATTGCAAAAGCGGAAAGTGAAGCAAAAGGAATTGTCGCCCAAGAAATTACTCAAGCGCGAGCAGATGCAGCGAGTTTAATCGCTCAAACAAATAAAGAACTTGAAGCACAAAAAAAGCTTGCTTTACAACAACTTGAGACCCAAATCGATGAATTAAGTCAATTAATCAAAGAGAAATTACTGGGCAAAGTGGTTCTTTAAATTTTGTAATTCAATATTTATTAAAAGAGCATGCATCTATACACTCAAACTCTAAATACTGTCACAGGGCTCCTAGCGAATGAAGGGTCCTTCGGTCTGAATTTAGATATCTTTGAAGCGAACCTTATTAACATTGTAATACTTGGCGGTGGAATTTTTAAGCTTGGTAGTACAGCGTTGTCGGAAAGTTTAGCCGAAAGACAACAAAAAATTGTAGGTGCAATTCAAGAATCTGAAGAACGTCTAGAACAGGCTGTAACTAAATTAACAGAAAGCGAAAAGCAACTAGCCCAAGCGCAACTTGTAATCACTTCTTTAAAAGAAGAAGCGGAAGCAACTGCGAAGCAAGTTAAAAGTGGAATTTTAACCGATGGAAAAGCCGAAATCGAGCGCTTAACTGCGTCGGCAAAAGGTCAAATTGGAACTATTGAAAAGAAAATCCGTAAGGAAATTTCAGAGTATGTTGTTACTTTGGCTCTTCAACGTGTAACTCTACAACTTGAGGGTAAATTAGACGTTAATTTACAGCAACAAATTATCGATAAAAATATTTCTAAATTAGAAGGCTAAATTATGTTAGTTGTTAAAATTGCTGTGCCTTATGCAGAAGCACTTTTAGAGTTAGCTAACGCGAACAGTTCTTTAAAAGAGACTACAAACGATATTAATATCGTTTCGCAATTTTTAGCTAATTCTAGCGACCTAAAGAAATTTCTGGGAAACCCTTTAATCACTCGTGATGCTAAAAAGGGCGTTTTAAAAGATGTTCTTGGCGAGCAAATCGGTGAAAAAACATTAACATTTTTAATGTTATTAGTCGATAGAGGACGTATTGCTTACCTTGATGGTATTGCATACAAATTCCTAGAATTATCATATAAAGAAGAATCCATTGAGATTGCAAAAGTAACATCTTCTGTTCAATTATCAGCGCAACAGCAAAAGACTATTGCGGAGAAATTGAAAAAGATTACCGGTGCTAAGCAGATTAAACTTGCACTTAAAGTAGATCCACAGCTAATCGGTGGTTTTACAATCGAGATTGGATCAAAATTAATTGATACAAGTATACGCGGTCAACTAAAACAAATTAGTACTCTTCTTGGAGCAGTTTAAGCTCATTTCAAGGAGTTAAGGCAAAATACTTTTTTGTAACCGTACTTATCTAAATTATTTAGTCAAAGAGTAAATTCGGCAAGAATATGATTAACATTAGACCTGACGAAATTAGCAACATTATTCGTCAACAAATTGAAAGTTACGACCAAGAAGTTCAAATCGATAATGTAGGGACAGTCTTACAAATTGGAGATGGTATTGCTCGTGTCTATGGCCTAGAACAAGTAATGGCAGGTGAACTTCTTGAATTTGATGACTCAACTGTTGGTATTGCCTTAAACCTAGAGAATGATAACGTTGGTGCCGTTTTAATGGGGCCTGGTTTAGGAATCTTAGAAGGTAGTGCAGTACGTTCAACAGGTAAAATTGCTCAAGTTCCTGTTGGAGATGCTTTCTTAGGGCGAGTTGTTAACTCGCTTGCGAAACCAATTGATGGAAAAGGTGATATTCCTGCATCTGAGACACGTTTAGTGGAATCAATGGCACCAGGAATTATTACAAGAAAGTCAGTATGTGAGCCTGTTCAAACAGGTATTACAGCAATTGACTCAATGATCCCAATTGGACGTGGACAACGTGAGCTAATTATTGGAGACCGTCAGACAGGTAAGACTTCTGTAGCGATTGATACAATTATTAACCAAAAAACAGAAGATGTTATTTGTGTATATGTAGCAATTGGACAAAAAGCTTCTTCGGTTGCTGGTGTTGTTTCAACACTAGAAGATAAAGGTGCTTTAGGTTATACAATTATTGTTGCAGCAAATGCTGATGAACCAGCGACACTTCAATACATTGCCCCTTATACAGGAGCAGCTTTAGCTGAGTACTTCATGTACAAAGGAAAAGCAACGGTAATCGTATATGACGATTTAACGAAGCAAGCATCTGCATACCGTCAGATGTCTCTTCTTTTACGTCGTCCACCAGGCCGTGAGGCATACCCTGGTGATGTTTTCTACCTTCACTCGCGTTTACTTGAACGTGCAGCGAAATTAAGTGATGCACTAGGTGGTGGAAGTATGACAGCCTTACCAATTATTGAAACACAAGCTGGTGATGTATCTGCATACATCCCGACAAACGTAATTTCAATTACAGACGGTCAAATCTTCTTATCAGGAGACCTATTTAACTCTGGAATCCGACCAGCCATTAATGTAGGTATTTCGGTATCTCGTGTTGGTTCAGCGGCACAAACAAAAGCAATGAAGCAAGTTGCAGGTAAACTGAAGCTTGAATTAGCACAATTTGCTGAGTTAGAAGCTTTTTCACAATTTGCTTCAGACCTAGATGCAGCCACACAAGCGGAATTAGCACGAGGTGTAAGATTACGTGAAATGTTAAAGCAAAAGCAAAACTCTCCAATTTCGGTTGAAGAGCAAGTAGCTATCATTTATGCTGGTATTAACGGGTACTTAGATACTATTCCTGTAAGTGAGGTTAAAGGATTCGTAGAAAAACTACGTAGCTACCTTCGTAACAGCGCTCCACAGTTTATTTCAAGTATTCAATCCGAGAAAAAACTAAGCCCAGAGAATGAAGAACTTCTTAAGAAGATTCTTACTGACCTGAAAGGTTAATTTTTTCAATTACAAAGATCAGTCCTTAAGACTGATCTTTGTATACTTGGATATTAATAATTGACAATTTTGTACAAATCGATATATTCTTAGCATATATGATGGGTATGGGGCGTCGCCAAGTGGTAAGGCATCGGACTTTGACTCCGCTATTCGTAGGTTCGATCCCTACCGCCCCAGCTTACATACATACACTTGACATTTTGTTACCCAACGTTTAGATTAGCTAATAGAACTACAAAGGGCTTGTAGCTCAGTGGACTAGAGCACGTGGCTACGAACCACGGTGTCAGGGGTTCGAATCCCTTCTTGCCCGATTAAAATTTTACCCCATTAGTAGTTATAAGAGCTGAACTTTTCCGCATAAAGATAGATAATTAAGGCTTCTATTTAATAGAAGACTGAGCTGATAAAAGAAGAAGAGTTTATTTATAAATAATTTATAGCGTAGCTATTTAAACTTGTAGCGCTTATTACTTAGCTAGAGGGTAATATAGAATTCTATTACCTAGTATTTTTAAACAAGAGCTTATCAAAGAAATAGGTTACCACTAGTCACCAACCCCAAAGACTTCTTTCCAGTTGGTAATTAGTTATTCTTAAATACCACACCAGGTACTTAGTCTTTTAATTCGTACTAAACGGAGAAGGTGGGATTCGAACCCACGGAAGCTTGCACTTCATCTGATTTCAAATCAGACGCAATCGACCAACTCTGCCACCTCTCCAATTTCTCTTCTAACAATCAAATAATAGTCGATTTTTGGCCTATTTGTCAAGAACTAAAGATAGATATTAAAAAACATACTTCCAGGTAAAAAACCTGGAAGTATGTTTTTTGCTATGCGAAATGTAGATTAATCTAAAGGACGCATTGAAAGTACTGGCTCGTTTTCACGGTTAATACCTTTTTCAAATCCTGCTGCCGCTGCTCTCGCACGACCAGCATGCCATAGGTGTCCTACCCATAGGAAGAAACCTAAGAAGAAGTGAGAACAAGTTAACCAAGATCTTGGTGAAACGTAGTTTACAGAGTTAATCTCTGTCGCTACACCACCAACCGAGTTTAACGCACCTAATGGAGCATGTGTCATGTACTCAGCTGCTCGACGCTCTTGCCAAGGCTGGATGTCGTTACGAATTTTGTTTAAATCTAATCCGTTTGGACCACGAAGTGGCTCAACCCAAGGAGCACGCATATCCCAGAAACGCATTGTCTCACCACCGAAGATAATCTCTCCAGAAGGCGAACGCATTAGGTACTTACCTAAACCTGTTGGACCTTGCGCTGATGCAACGTTTGCACCTAAACGTTGGTCACGTACTAGGAATGTAAAAGCTTGTGATTGCGAAGCTTCAGGACCTGTTGGTCCATAGAACTCACTTGGGTAAGCAGTGTTGTTGTACCAAACAAAAACAGCTGCAGTTAAACCCATTAATGAAAGTGCCGCTAAACTGTATGATAGGTAAGCTTCACCTGACCATACGAATGTACGACGCGCCCATGCAAATGGCTTTGTTAGGATATGCCAGATACCACCAACAACACATAAGAAACCTAGCCAAATGTGACCACCAACAAGGTCTTCCATGTTATCTACACTAATTACCCATCCATCACCACCAAATGGCGACTTTAGAACATAACCAAAAATGATTAAAGGGTTTAACGTAGGAGCTGAGATAATTCTAACATCTCCACCACCTGGAGCCCACGTATCGTAAACACCACCAACGAAACAAGCTTTGGCAACAAGTAGGAAACAACCAATACCTAATAAAATTAGGTGGATTCCTAAAATTGTTGTCATTTTGTTCTTATCACGCCAGTCATACCCGAAGAATGGGAATGACTCTTCTAGTGTATCAGGACCAATTAGTGAGTGGTATACACCACCAAAGCCTAAAACAGCAGAAGAAATTAAGTGTAAAACACCAACAACGAAGAACGGATATACGTCCGTAACTTCACCACCAGGTCCAACACCCCAACCTAACGTTGTTAGGTGTGGGATTAAAATACAACCTTGTTCATAAAGAGGCTTTTCAGGAATGTAGTGTGCAACTTCGAAAAGTGTCATTGCTCCACACCAAAAAACCATTAAACCTGCGTGTGCAACGTGTGCACCTAATAATTTACCGGATACGTTAATTAAACGTGCATTACCTGACCACCAGGCAAATCCAGTAGATTCAATATCTCGACCTGCAATTACTGTATTAAAGGGCGTTTCCACGTGGTAAAACCTCCTCTGGGAAGATAAAGTTTTCATGAGGTTGATCTTGAGCCGCCATCCATGAACGAATACCTTCGTTTAGAAGGTTGTTCTTCGTGTAGAATGTCTCAAATTCCGGATCTTCAGCAGCACGAAGCTCTTGTGATACGAAATCGTAAGCACGTAAGTTTAAAGCTAAACCTACAATACCGATTGCACTAGTCCACATACCTGCTACAGGTACGAATAACATGAAGAAGTGTAACCAACGCTTGTTCGAAAACGCTACACCGAAAATCTGCGACCAGAAACGGTTTGCTGTTACCATTGAGTAAGTTTCTTCCGATTGTGTTGGAGTGAAAGCACGGAATGTGTTCGCCGCATCACCATCTTCGAATAATGTGTTTTCTACAGTTGCACCGTGAATTGCACATAATAAAGCACCACCTAAGATACCAGCTACACCCATCATGTGGAACGGGTTAAGCGTCCAGTTGTGGAAACCTTGTAAGAAAAGTAGGAAACGGAAGATTGCTGCTACACCAAAACTTGGTGCGAAGAACCAACTAGCTTGACCTAATGGGTAAACTAAGAAAACTGTAACAAATACAGCGATGGGTCCTGAGAATGCAATCGCGTTGTAAGGACGAATACCTACTAAACGAGCAATTTCAAACTGACGTAGACAGAAACCAATTACACCAAACGAACCGTGTAGTGCAACGAATGTCCAAAGTCCACCAATTTGGAACCAACGAGTAATATCACCTTGTGCTTCAGGTCCCCAAAGTAAAAGTAGAGAGTGACCCATACTGTTTGCTGGAGTTGAAACAGCAGCTGTTAGGAAGTTACAACCTTCAAGGAATGAACTTGCTAAACCGTGCGTGTACCAAGATGTAACAAATGTGATACCTGTTAACCAACCACCAACTGCTAGGAATGCACATGGAAATAACAGTAAACCTGACCAACCAACGAAAACGAAACGGTCACGCTTTAACCAGTCATCAATAAGATCGAATACTCCACGATCTTGCTTTTGTCCAATTGCGATAGTCATATCGAATATTTTTCTAAAAATTATTTTAAAAGTAACCTTTTTATGCTTTATGAATACATACATATATTAAAAGCGACTTAAAGATGTACTTATCTTTACATATTACTATTTAATAGTATAGAACCAATTTACTTAAAATGGCTTAAAAGCAGAAAACATATTACTAAAAGATTTCTGTTTCACTTAATTTACCTGTAATTTTTAGCCAATTTTGGGCTTCAATATAATTATTTGGTGCTAATCTAATCGCTTTTTTCCAATAACTTGCTGCTTTATCAAAATTATTTTGGGCTACTTCAAACTCTTTTTTTTCAGAAGATTTTGTGCCTTGGTAATGATAAATCACAGCAATATTATTTAACGCTTGTGGTAGTCGAGAATTGAGGTCAAGGGCTTGGTGATAATAATCAAGAGATTTTGAATAATCACCATTATTACCGTAAATTAAACCAATATTATATAAAATATAACTACGGTCAAAAGGATCTTCTTCTAACTTTAGTGCTTCGTAATAATTTTCAAGAGCTTCAGCATAATCTCCACTTGATTGGGCTGACATTCCATAACGATAATACGAAAAAGCTTTTTTTTCTTCTTTCGTGGCTGGTAAAACTTTTAGTAAAATATCAGCTAAGACAGTAAATGTCTTATCGATAAAGTTATCGTTTTTTTGACTCATTAATTTTTTTTAAAAAGTAATTATTTGTAGAAATACATAAAATAGAATTAATATAATGCAACTACTTTAAGGAGTACTAATAAAATTTTCTCCCATAGGTAGGAAAAAACCTTAATGTTATTTAATTTCGGCCTACGTTTACAAATAATATAACAGGCTGTTTATACGCTCTATAAAGCTTGCATGTTTATTTCTATACTATTATAAGTATACATTTAGATCTTTAAGCTTATTAAGAATCAATTATAAATTATATGGCTAAGCAAAGCATGATTCAGCGAGAGTTAAAACGAGAGCGTTTAATCTCTAAATACTCCGCAAAACGACAGCTATTAAAAGAAGAGTTAAAAACAGTTTCTAGTTATAATGATAAACTAGCAATTTACAAGAAATTAGAAAAATTACCACGAAATTCTTCGCCAAACCGTCACCGTAATAGATGTTGGGCAACTGGTCGAAGCCGAGCATACTATCGCGATTTTGGATTATCACGACATGTATTACGAGAGATGGCACACGAGGGTTTAATTCCAGGTTTAACAAAGTCAAGTTGGTAAACCGACTTGTCTATAAACTTTATTAATTTACCTACTAATACCCAATGACACAACGAACGCTTCATGGAACGGTTTTAAAAAAAGTTCGAACTTCAGGTTTTCGAAGTCGAATGGCAACAAAAGCCGGACGCCGTGTAATTAATGCTCGACGACGAAAAGGTCGTGCTAAGTTAACAGTTTAGTGTAAAAAATTTACTATAACAAAAGATATCATGTTAAAAATTAGACTTAAAAGATTTGGTCGTAAGGCGCAGCCCTGCTATCGAATTGTTGTAACTGATAGTCGAGTAAAAAGAGATGGTAAAGCTCTTGAAGAAGTTGGATTTTACAATCCACTTACAGATGAAACACATCTTAAATTTAACCGAATCGTTGAGCGTTTAAAAACTGGAGCACAACCAACCGAAACTGTGCGTAACATCTTTTTAAAAGCTAAAGTTTTCGATGCGTTAACATAAATTTTTTTATATCGCCAGATTTCAAGGCTCTTACTTACATTTATTAAATGAACCAACGCTTTGGCTTTAGATTAGTGTGGGGAGAAAATTCCATTGGTATTGCTATTGATGAAATTTTTCTTACCACGCCTAGTCTTATAACAAATTATTATTATTGGCCCCAAACTGATGCCTGGGAACAAATTCGTTTAGATTTGGAAACGAAAATTTGGATCCCAAAGGACGAACAGAGGAAAATTTTAAATACAATAACAGAAATCTTAAATAGCTGGAAAAAAAACACAAACCCGAAAGAATTATACGTCAATGAAAACTTGAGTTATGAAATTGAATTCGTGGGTTTGTTTTAAAGAGAATTACTAGGCTTATAGCTCAGTGGATAGAGCACTAGATTCCGGTTCTAGGTGTCGTGGGTTCGATTCCCCCTAAGCCTGTTAAAAAAAAATTCTTCAATCTTAAGAGTGTAATGCATCCGACTGGATTTGAACCAGCGATGTCTCTTTGAGAAGCGGATTATGAGTCCGATGCCTTCGACCACTTGGCTACAGATGCAATTTTGGAGCTGGTGGGATTTGAACCCACGTCCATTCAATTTTAAATTGAACCTTTGTCAACTACGGCGTTTTATTCGAGATGAAAATTTCTTTGTATACGTAATACAGCATTCACTATAACTCGAACCAATAAAATAAGTGACCAATTTCATTGGTAATTCAAAAATTTTAAGCGATAGCTAACTTTGAATTAAAGTTTAAGATGTTGTTTGCATTTGTTCTAAAGTAAATAACTTTATAAGTTATAACAAAATGTCCTAAAAATTTTAATGTCGATTCCAAAACAGCCCCTTGGGGGATCTTATCTCCCAAAGGATTGTAACATAAACTTTATACTTCCGTAACCTAACTCTTAAAAACTACCCCCGCGGCTAAACAGATAACGTAAGCTGAATGTAAAAACATTTCGACGTACTTTTAAAGCTCTGACTAACTTTGTAACCGGCGTTGATAAGCCTTCAATTTCCTCGTCATTTAAAGTTTCAAAATATTCTTTCGTTGATGATGGTGAAATAAAATGTGTTTCTTTAGCTGCAAAAAGTTGGCTTGGTTCGCTAATTTTCTCCCCACCGTTTTGGGAGTGCGTTTCTAATAAAAGATGATTTTCCCAATGTTCCAATAAATTCTCTAAACTTGTAACAAAAATAGTCGGCTTACGAATAAGCGCATCAAATTGTAGACGCCAAGATTTTTCATTTTGCCGAATTAAATATCGGCTATTTTGTTGGCAAAAAGCTAATGCCTGCTGTTGACTAAAAAACACATAGTTAGAGACCTTATCTGAGTTTTGAAGTTTATTAGCTCCTGCCCGAAATATTTTAATTTTTGAACCTTGGTCACGGCTAAACCGACCAAAAGTGGATGTGTTGAGAATTGTATCAATTTTCTCGGCGGCAAGTTGAAAATTGTGCCAAATGAAATTCCGCGGAGTCGTTTGTGTTTGAATAAGATAAATAGGGATTCCTTGGACACAAGTTTTTTCAATTGTAGGACTAGTAGTAGATTTATTTACCACTTCTTGCGTATAACCAAAAGATTGCTCAACTGCATCTTTAACTTCTTGTTTTTCTTCAAAAATAAACCTCGCATTATCTGTTTGATCGGCTAATGAACTAACTTCTTTAAGATTCGGGACAAAACGTAGATCAAAACCAGGGTGAGGAGAACGTAAAAGATTGTAGGCTGACTCTAAACTTACACAATGTATAGTTAAACCAACAGTTTGTGAACCACGAGTATCTTGTTTAAGAACATCATCTCTAAATACTTCAGCATCTTCGTAGTTGAAAAAAACTAAACCTAAATCAGAGCTTCGCGTATTTCCATTATCTTGGAAGGCACCGCAAAAATCATAAAAAATTTTTGCCAATTCACGACGTGGAGATGCAATAAAACTCTTATCCCAAATTCCCCTAGAAAATTTTGTATTTAAATTTTCCTTATGAAATAAAACAATTTCGTCTCGACCATTTACAACGATATAAACGGGCACTGATTTTAAGGCTTTTTGAATTGGTTTTGTTTGAATTTTATAAAAATTTGAGGTGAAATTTTTATTTAAAAACCCATTTATATAATCTGTAATTTTATACGAAAGTTTATTTTCTAATACACGCAAAGAGTTTGCCGGTCTTGTTTTGTTTTTCAGTTGACCATTAAAATTGTTCACATTAGTTTCCCCAACACTAACATTAAACTTAGGCGGGTATGAATATAGGTCAGTTAAAAATGAAATAGTATCAATTTCTTGAAATTCAGGAGGATTTAGTACGTTAAGAGGTGATTTTTGAATGGGTGCTTGTGTATTTTCCATTTAATTAAAAGACTAGACTTAATAGCCAAATTCTATTTATTATATAGTTAGTTGTGTAAAAGAGGAATTTACTTTCTGCTGAAAATTAGCATTTGATAAATCCGCGGTTAGGGGTTATGATATGATCATGATACAGAGGGCGGTTAGCTCAGTGGTAGAGCGCCTGCCTTACAAGCAGGTGGTCACAGGTTCGAATCCTGTACCGCCCACTCTTAATTACCAAAAACGGTGAGCAAAAATAAATTTTGCTCACTTCTATTTATTAGGGCCCATCGTCTAAGGGATTAGGACAGGGACCTTCTAAGTCTCTAATGTAGGTTCGAATCCTACTGGGCCTAATAAAACTTATCGGAAAATTTCTTCGAAAACTTTATTTACTTTATCACCGGAATCAATAGATTCTAAAGGATCTTTTCTTAATCTGTGACGTAAGCATGACGTAATCACAGCTTCAATGTCATCAACGGTAACTTCAGTACGCTTATTATACGCTGCGTATGCTTTTGCTGCTCTATTGGTAACAATATCACCTCGTAAACCATCCACGTCAAGTTCTCCACAAACCTGTGAGATTTTAACACGTAAACTGTAATCAAGCTTAACGCTTGAAACAAGCTCTTGTGCTGCAACAATATTATCACGTAATTCTTGTTGTTGTTCCGCATTTTCACTTAAACAAGCCTCCGGATCTTGATCAAAATTACTTCGTTGCTCTACAACTTGTACACGTAATTCTGGATCACGCACTGTTCGGATTTCAGCATGCATACCAAATCGGTCTAATAGTTGGGGTCTTAATTCTCCTTCTTCCGGGTTTCCAGATCCAACTAACACAAAACGTGCTGGGTGCTTGATCGAAATTCCCTCTCGTTCAACCGTATTCCAACCAGATGCTGCTGAATCTAATAAGATATCCACTAAATGATCATCTAGAAGGTTTACCTCATCAACATATAAGATGCCTCGGTTAGCTTTCGCTAAAAGACCTGGTTCGAAAGCTTTAACACCATCTGTAAGCGCTTTTTCAATATCAATTGTTCCACACACACGGTCTTCCGTTGCACCTAGTGGTAAATCAATCATCGGTACTTTACGTGCCTCTAAAGGAATATCCTTATTTTGCAGAACAGCAACTTTAGCCTCTTCACCCATTAGTTCAAAATCAGTAGGAGATGAATTAAACGGATCACCCGCAACTACTTGAATTTCAGGTAAAAGATCAGCTACAGCACGAATTGTAGTAGATTTACCTGTCCCACGATCTCCCATAATCATTACACCACCAATCCGTGGATCAATTACGTTTAAGATAAGAGCTAGCTTCATTTCTTCTTGACCAATAATTGCTGTAAACGGGAAAATTGGCCTTTCGGTCTTTTGCGGTTTTATGTCTGTAACCATTGAAAAAGTTTAACTAAAATTTTTATAACACTATCTATATATCATATATTAGATGACCCTAGAAAATCTAGTAATTGATTTTTATTTTTTCGAAAGCCCCACTATCGGCGAACTTGGCTGAGCCAATTTTCCGGCATCAATTTTTCCAGCTTGAAAAGCTGCTCTTCCTGCAAGAACACCTAATTGCATAGCATAAGCCATTTGAGGAGCGTTTTGCGCTTTTGCCACTGCTGTATTAGCTAATACTCCACCAGCTCCTATTTCCATTGCTTGAGCAGCTTGACTTGGAGTACCAATTCCCGCGTCCACAATAACGGGTACATTTGCATTTTCGATGATAATTTGAATATTCGATAAGTTTTTTAGACCTTGCCCTGAACCAATAGGTGAACCTAAAGGCATAACTGTAGCACAACCGGCATTTTCGAGCTGTTTAGCGAGTATAGGATCAGCATTAATATAAGGTAGAACTGTAAAATTTTTTGACACCAAATATTCTGCCGCAAGTAAAGTTCCTAGGCCGTCAGGCAACAAATATTTTGGATCGGGAATGACTTCAAGTTTTGTAAAGTTATTATTTTCAAACCCAATATTTTTGGTAATTTCACGACCAAGAAAAGCAACTCGGATGGCTTCTTGAGCAGTCTGACAACCAGCCGTATTTGGCATTAACCAAATTTTCGACCAATCTAATCCTGTGATTAAATTTCCCATACTTTGTATTGTCGAATTTTGTGCCCTCCGAACAGCGACTGTTAAAATTTGACAACCACTTGCAGTAATACTTTTTTTTGCTTCATCTAAATTTTTATACTTACCAGTACCTAACATCAAACGGGAAGTAAATTGGCGTTCACCAATTACTAAAGGATCTATTACTGGTTGGTAAGGGGACATTTCGAATGTTTCAGTCATATAAGTGGCGAATTAGAATAACAAATAAAAAATGGTGGTAATTTAATACCTAAAAATATAATACTTAATCTAATGTAATGGTATAATTACCCTATCTTAATCATTTCCTATAAAAAATCATGTCTCGTATTATAGTTATTACGTCTGGTAAAGGAGGTGTAGGTAAAACAACGACAACCTCAAATATAGGAATTGCCTTAGCCAAATTAGAGCAAAGAGTTCTATTACTGGATGCTGATGTAGGGTTAAAAAATCTTGATTTACTATTAGGATTAGAAAACCGTATTGTTTATAATGGTTTAGATGTTTTAAATGGTGAATGCAGGTTAACACAAGCCTTAATCCAAGATAAACGTCAACCAAACTTAACCTTTTTTCCACTATCCTCAAACCAACTAAAACTCCCTGTAACAAAGGAACAAATTAACGATCTCGTTGACCAGTTAAAAAATAATTACGATTTTATTTTGATTGATAGCCCAGCGGGTATTGACGAAGGCTTTCAAGTTGCTATCCATACAGCAAAAGAAGCAATTGTGGTAGTAACGCCTGAGGTTACCTCAATACGCGATGCTGATAAAGTTATTGGTCTTCTTGAGGCAAAAGGAATTACTGATATTAGTTTAATAATTAACCGGCTAAGACCTGAAATGGTTAAAGCAGAAAATATGATGTCAGTTACTGATGTTAAAGATATATTGGGTATCCCTCTAATTGGTGTTGTTCCCGATAGCGAACAAGTTATTACAGCATCAAATCGAGGTGAACCATTAGTTCTAGATGATAAGGTATCAATACCAGGCTTAGCTTTTATTAATACCGCACGTCGTATAATGGGTGAAGCTGTAGAATTTATTGATTTTGATTCGGTAACTTCGACAAATCCGTTAAAACGTTTAATTAAAAATTTAGTTAAACGATCTGACAAATCTTATTAAGATTGCAAAAGAGTATAGAGAAAACCATTTATTATAAACATGGCTTTCTCTAAACGAAAAATATTATGACATTCTTTTTAGTTGTTGCAGTGCTAGACGGCCAATATTAAAAAGGGCCCATGCTGCTGCTGTTGCAACTGGTAATAAGACAACTAATAATCTTGTATCCATAATTATTTTTATTTGGGATTTACTTTATTGGATAATATTATACATCTTTTCCACATTTAGTCTTTAAATCGCGCTGATTTTTCTTGGTTTTTCAAACCTGCAATTTTTAACTCCGTCAAATATAACGTGTCAGATCTTCCTTTTACCTTAGATCAACTAAAAATCATTAAAACGATTCACCGCGAAGGGAGTTTCAAAACGGCTGCAAAAAAACTATACATATCACAACCTGCGGTCAGCCGCCAAGTACAAAACCTAGAGCGACAACTGAATACTCCGATCTTTTATCGTGATAAGCGAAAAGCACGTTTGACTGAAACAGGGCATATATTAGTCAAATATGCCGAACAAATTTTAAGCCTTTGTGAAGAGACCTGCCAGGCTCTTGATGAATTAAAATCTATCAACTCAGGAACACTAGTCATTGGTGCAAGCCAAACAACAGGTACATATCTAATGCCACGCCTGATTGGTATTTTTCGGCATAAATACCCCCAGATTAGCATTGAATTAAAAGTTCATTCAACTAGAAGAATTTCGTGGGGTGTAGCCAATGGCGAAATTGACTTAGCAATTGTGGGTGGCGAAGTTCCACCCGAACTTCAAGGCACCTTAGAAATTATTTCATATGCCGAAGACGAATTAGCATTAATAATACCGCAAGCCCATCCTTTTGCTACGCTTCAATCAATCCAAAAAGAAGATTTATATCGACTACGATTTATTGCTCTTGATACACAATCCACCATTCGTTCGGTTATCGAAAATACTCTCACTCAAAGTGGAATTGATAGCCGTTACTTTAAAATTGAGATGGAGTTAAACTCGATCGAAGCAATTAAGAATGCAGTACAATCCGGATTAGGTGCAGCTTTTGTTTCAGTTTCAGCTATTTCAAAAGAACTAGAACTTGGAATTTTACATTGGGCTAAAATAGAAGATGTTACAATTAAAAGAACTTTATCAATACTTATTAATCCTAAGCGATACTATGCCAATCCAATAAAAAATTTTGAAAAAGAAATTATGGAAATTTTATTGACTTCAGCAGCCTCAACAAATAATCCATAATTCAAACTTACTGCGTAACATAATCATAATAAGAAATAATAATATGTTTCTGTCTACGAAAACTAAAAACGGAGAAAATGAAAAAGTAAATTGTCCGTTATTAAGGAAAAATTATTTATAAGTAAAACTTGACATACACTGATGTTATGGTTTATTTTTCTATTAGTAAAAGAAACATCTTAGCCCCCATCGTCTAGAGGCCTAGGACATCTCCCTTTCACGGAGGTAACGGGGATTCGAATTCCCCTGGGGGTAATCGTAACGAAATAAACCATGTTAAGTAAAATGCTTAACATGGTTTATTTTTTATTATTTAGTTCAATTATAAAACTTTAAATTTAAATTAAAAACCAAGCTTTGTAACATAAAAAGTTACAAAGCTTGGCTTTAAAATAAAGTGGGGTTAAAGTGATGACCCTAGACCTGAATAAGAGCCAAAGACAAATAGAACTAACAACCCACCGGCTGCTAATCCGCCCACTGTTGCTACCATCCAAAGTGGTACTCTTCCAACATCAGACATAAATAATCTCCTGTAAAAAAAATTCGTAAATACTACGATTTATGAAAAATTCTTCCTAATAAACTAACAACCTAGTTAAAGAAATAGCTTGAAAATAATACAGCTAAAACAAACATTAGAAGTAAACCCCAGTACAGAGACGTACGGTTTAACTCCACCGGTTGTTTATTTGGGTTTGGTGCACTCATTTCGTATCTCCTATCGTTGAATAAATTGCATTGATGTAATAGCACCTAGGAAAAACACCGTTGGTACTGCTAATGCATGGATTGTCAGCCAACGAAAAGTAAAAATAGGGTATGCTACCGGTTGATTTGTATTAATCATTTAAACCTTTAATAATCCTTTTTTAGTTTTTTATAATCCCTTTGTTAAATCTTCAAGCTCTTGCTTCGCACTGAAACGGTCGTTTACAAGTGGGATTTGCTGACGATCTTGAGTAAAGTATTCATTAGGGCGTGGTGTGCCGAAAGCATCGTAGGCTAAACCTGTACTAACAAAAAGGAACCCCGCAACAAATAACGATGGAATCGTTATACTATGAATGATCCAATAACGAATACTTGTAATAATATCTGAAAAAGGTCTTTCTCCTGTTGAACCACCTGACACAACTCTTCTCCTACTGAGTTTAAATTATTTTTTAACCTTTCCATTAAGTTAATTAACGAAAAGTCAATAGTATAAAACTAATAAAAGCCACTATGAAAGAGCTTTTAGTTTATACGAAAACATGTTAATAATCTTGAAAAGATCAACCTGAATATTAGTATATACTGCTTTCCATATTTTTTATTACTTTATTCGAATCTTTCTTCTTTTGGCTTTACAATTTTTTTAATACCATATAAAAAGCTCGCTTTTTCAACTTGATACTTTGAAATTTAGGATTATAGCTTATAATCTAAGTAACGATTGGTAATTTTTTATATTAGTATATGAGTTTAAATTTACAAGAAGAGTATAACAAAACTGATATTCAAGGCGTTATTGATCAACTAGACGAAGATTTAGTTGGTCTAGCACCTGTAAAGGCAAGAATCAAAGAAATTGCTGCTTTACTATTAGTTCAGCGACTGAGAAAAAATTTAGGCCTAGGCTTAAACTCGACATCCGTTGGTCTACATATGTCTTTTACTGGTAGTCCAGGAACCGGTAAAACAGCTGTGGCAACAAGAATGGCCGATATTTTATTTAAATTAGGTTATATTAAAAAAGGCCACTTAATAACTGTTACACGAGACGATCTCGTTGGACAATATATTGGTCACACTGCACCTAAAACCAAGGAGGTTTTAAAACAGGCAATGGGTGGTGTTTTATTTATTGATGAGGCGTACTATCTCTATAAACCTGATAATGAAAGAGATTACGGTGCAGAAGCAATCGAAATCTTATTACAAGTAATGGAAAATCAACGTGAGGATCTTGTGGTGATTTTTGCTGGTTATAAAGATCGTATGGAGAGTTTCTATGAGTCAAATCCAGGTTTATCCTCGCGAGTTGCAAACCATATTGACTTTCCAGATTACACTGCTGAAGAACTTCTACAAATTGCGCGCCTTTTACTAGAAGAGCAACAATATCGTCTAACAAGTGGAGCAGAAGCAGCACTATTAGAATATGTTGATAAACGACGCCAATTACCGCTTTTTGCAAATGCGCGAACAGTAACAAATGCGATTGATGCGGCTCGTATGAGACACGCAAACCGCATGTTTAATTCGGGAGATTCAATTTTAACAAAAGCAGATCTTGTAACAATCGAAGAAAAAGATATTCGTGAAAGCAGTCTATTTTCCGAAGTTTAATTTTTCAAGGTACAATAACAATAGATTTATTGTTAATAAAATAATAAAAGAAAAAAATGGTTGAAGTTTTACTATCAGGAATTGTATTAGGTTTAGTACCTGTAACGATTACAGGTTTATTCGTAGCAGCATATCTTCAATACCGAAGAGGAAACCAATTTGGGCTATAGAAAAACTCAAAAATAGCATTAGCAAAATCTTGTTTTGCTAATGCTATTTTATTATTCAAAATCAATTGTTATCTTTGATCGGAAAATAAAATAAATTACCTGATGACGGATACGATTTAACATTGTCACAAATGTACTATAAGACTCCTTTTTATAATCAGTTAACGGATCACGTTGACCATATGAACGCCAACGGATAGAATCACGTAGAGCAGAGATTTTTTGCAAATGTTCTTTCCATGAGAAATCAATTTGTTGAAGAAGGAAGGAACGCTCTAATTCTCTCATAATGCCTGGTTCAATAGCCTCTAACTGTGCCTCTTTTAATGTATAACTAACCTGAAATTGATGCTTTAAATTATTTAACAACACATTAATATCGCCCTTAGCAGACTCCCACTTGACTTGATATGGCATACCAAGTAATTCTTGAGTTTTTAAAGCAAAAAACTTGTCTAAAGCTAAGTTGGTATTGGTTGAGAAAGCTAATGTAATGTCATATAAACTTCTTTCGCCATACTCAATTATCCAATCACGTAAACTTTCTTTTTCTAAAACACGTTTGCGTTCTGAATAAATACCATTTCGTTGCATTGTTAATGCCTGATCATATTCAAAAAGCTGTTTTCTTGAATCGAAATAATAAACTTCCACTTTCTTTTGAGCAGATTCTAAACTCTTTGTTAGAATAGGCGATTGAATAGGCGCATCGTCTTCGAGACCTATATTTTGGAGCAAATTAAGAATTTGATCTCCACCGAATAATCGTAATAATTTATCATCCAAACTCAGAAAAAATCTTGATGAGCCAGGATCTCCTTGCCGCCCAGAACGCCCACGAAGTTGATTATCAATCCGGCGTGATTCATGACGTTCAGTACCAATTACATGCAAACCACCCAATTTTGTAATTAGGGTTTTTTCTTCGAGTAAAATAGCAGCCCTTTCTTTTAAAAAAGAATTATAAGCCGTAATAAAATCCGTAATATCCGATCTATCTGGGATTATGCCTTCATTTAAATACTCAAGTAAATCTTCCCGCACGGAACTTTCATTTAATTTTGACAAGCCAAATGTCTCAAAAACAGGAACAAAGGAAACTAAAAATTCATCGAATTGCGCTGATTTAAGAACCGTTGAAAAATCCGCAGACACCAAATCACTTATAAATTTTTTTAATTTAACCTTTAATAATGATTCTAAATTTCCCCCAAGTGCAATATCTGTTCCCCGACCAGCCATATTAGTAGATATGGTTATTGCTCCTCTGCACCCAGCTTGAGAAACAATTTCTGCCTCACTTTCAATATTTTCTGGACGTGCATTCAACAAGCGATACGGGACATTATATTCACTCAATAAAGCCGCTAATAATTCAGATTTTTCAATCGTCGTTGTTCCAATTAAAACTGGGCGGTCAATTTCATTCATCTTGATACATTCATTCGCGATTGCTTGCCACTTTAAATATTGGTTTTTATAAACAAGATCAGGGAAATCCTTTCTTTTAACGTCACGGTGAGTGGGAATTGGGATGACTTTTAAACCATAGATTTTTTCAAACTCCAATTCTTCAGTTTTTGCTGTCCCAGTCATCCCAGATAACTTATCGTAGAGTAAAAATAAATTCTGATATGTGATAGAAGCTAATGTTTGACTTTCATCTTGAATAGGTAGATTTTCCTTTGATTCAATAGCTTGATGTAAACCATCACTCCAGCGACGACCCGCCATTGTTCTGCCAGTAAATTCGTCGACGATAATAACTTCCTCCTCAACATTCACAATATAATGTGTATTCCGAATAAAGAGCTCTTTTGCCTTAATAGAATTTAAAACATAAGAAATCCAAGGATCAGATGGGCTATACAAATCGGCAATCTTTAGTGCTTGCTCACAAAAAAGTGTACCCTCGTCAGTTAATTTAACAACCTGATTTTTTTCGTCGATTATATAGTGAATGTTTTTTTGTAAAACACGAGCTAATTGTGACGTTTGAAGATACTTTTGAGTCGGTGCTTCACTAGGACCGGAGATTATTAATGGGGTACGGGCTTCGTCTATTAAAATAGAATCGACCTCGTCAACAACGCAATAAAATAATGGTCGTTGGACAACCTCTTCCTGTGTAAAGGCCATATTGTCACGTAAATAATCAAACCCGAGTTCATTATTTGTAACATAGACAACATCACATTGATAATTTTGCTTTCGCTCTTCAGGACTCATATCCTCTTGAATTAGCCCCACCGTTAAGCCTAAAAATCGGTGAACCCGACCAACAGTTTCAGCATCTCGACGTGCTAAATAATCATTCACCGTCACAACATGAACCCCTTTTCCATATAGGGCATTAAGAAAAGTAGGGAGCAAAGCAACAATTGTTTTACCTTCCCCTGTTTTCATTTCTGCAATTTGACCATCATTGAGGACTAATCCACCAATTAATTGAACATCAAAATGTTTAATATCTAAAGTACGAAACGTTGCTTCACGTACAATTGCAAAGACTTCGCAAATAATGTCAGCTTCATTTTTATTGGATAAAAGCTGTTGTTTTAAGATCTGCACCCGCTGGCGAATTTCATCATCTGATAAATTGCTCAGCATAGGGCCGAAGTTATTAATCGCATCAACTTGACTATTATACTTAGTCAAAGATTGGTTAAAATAATTTTTAAAAAAAGGTTCAAGCATATATTTAATCGAAAATTCGTGATGTGGATATCTTTAATAAGGACGAAATCTTTTGAAGTTTGTTATCTTAATAACTTTAATGGTTCTATAGGGAGACGGAGCAGCACTTATATTTTCAATAAAGGAGCTATAAATATTATCTATAAATTATACCTTTAAAAGAAATAATTTCTTCTTTTCACGTATAATTTGTTAAAGCATTGGCTTAACCTTTAATAGATTTTCAAAGTCGGCAGTTTTAATAATTCTAGAATTTTTTATACCTGCAAAAATAACTAATACTCAATTCCAAAATAAAAGAATTCGCCGCAAAATTAAAAATTTTATATGATACTAAATTTAAAATATTTTTTGGGATATTTAAATAAACTTTGGTTGAATTTTAGGCTTCAAACGAAATTAATACTTGCTTCTACCTTTTTCATTTCAATAGGAATTAGTGGTCTCGCCTTTTGGTCAGCCAACTTAATTCAACAAGAAACTTTATTTAATAAAATTCGTTTAGCAAATGATGTCACTGTTTTATTGGGAGTAAATCTAATATCACTTACTAGTGAAAATGATTATAAAGGCATATTACCGCTTTGTGAGCGTTTTTATAAAAACAGTCCAAATATAAAATACATCATTTTTTTTGATTCAAAAAATAAACAAACTTACGGAGTCCCATTCACATATAGTGAATTAACGTCAAAATTTCTTCTTCAAACCAAAGGGGAATCTCCCTATTCCGACCCAATAAAAGTAAATACATCCTTACTCCTACGTTCAAAAGGAAATGAAGTCGGAACCGTAATTGTAGGTATTAATTCAAGCCAAAATTTAATTACCAACTCAAAATTAGTAAGAACGTTACTTGTAATAATAGTTTTAATTTTTTGGTTAACTTTAATTTTGGGCGCAATGATAAATGCTATTACAATAACTGGCCCTCTGAGCGAATTACGAAAGGGAATTCGAAGAGTGGCCGATGGCAACTTTTCCCACAAAATTAATTTAGTATTTAACGGTGAATTAGGGGATTTAATTCTCCAATTTAATGACATGGGCAAAAAATTACAAAAATATGAGGAAAAAAATATTGATCAACTTTTAAGTGAAAAAATTAAATTAGAAAGTTTAGTTGGAACAATTACTGAGGGGGCACTACTACTAGATAGTAGCTTAAAACTGGTATTAGTGAATGATGCTGCTATTAAAATTTTTTCTTGGGAAAAAAAGAAAAATTTAATTGGCTCTAAACTTTGGGAGCATTTACCTCGTCCTTTACAAAAAAGAATGTTTGAGTCACTAGAAAAAATGATACGTACAAGCTCAAACCAGGTTTTTTATAGTGCTTTACAAACGACGCCAGATAATAACAAACCTAAATTTTTCCGTATCCTGCTAAAGCTTGTGTATGAATCGCAAGAACTAATTTCACGGCCAAAAGGAATTGCCATTACAATACAAGATTGTACAAAAGAATTAGAATTAAACCAAGCACGAAATCGTTTTATGAGCAATATTTCTCATGAATTACGTACACCTTTATTTAGTATAAGATCCTTTATTGATACAACCCAGGAATATAGCTATACTCTCACCACACAGCAAAAGTACCAATTTTTAGAAACTGTAAGTCTTGAAAGTAACCGACTAACACGACTCGTTAACAATATTCTAAATTTATCGAGACTTGATTACATTAAACTAAATTCCTTTGAACCAGTTGACCTTAATGACGTAATTACGAAAGCAGCAACTAATTTTTACCTTTTTGCTGGAGAGAAAAAAATTATTTTTACAACAAATGCCAAACCAAACCTAGCTTTAGTGCAAGGTAATGTCGATCTCATTACTCAAGTTCTGGTGAATTTAATTGGAAACTCTTTAAAATTTACTTATCCACAAGGTGAAATTCTCTTACGCGCATATCCCCTCCGTAAAAGTCTTGGGAATAAGATTCGTATTGAAATAAGTGATACTGGAATAGGGATTTCACCCATTTTTAGAAAAATTATTTTTAATCGGTTTAGTCGAGAAGAAAATGAAGTTCACAATTTAACGGGAACTGGTCTAGGTTTAGCGATAGTTGAATCTATATTAAAAGAGCACAATTCACGCATTTATGTCCTGACAAAACAACATGTAGGAAGTATTTTTTGGTTCGACCTAAATGTATAAAACTTAACAATTGGGTTGCCTGGGACTCGAACCCAGAACTATTCGGTTAAAAGCCGAGTACTCTACCATTGAGTTAGCAACCCGTATATCCACTTATAGTATATAAATATATTTGAATTTTTCTCAAGAGGAAAAGGATTTACAAGATTTAAACTTCCAAAATTAAAAAGCTTTTGTATTCCCCTGACTAAGAGCCTTTTTAAAATTCTTAATTCTTTAAAAAGAAAAATAATTACCAGAAAAAATTTATCTTTTTTACTGCAGGAATTTACAAAACAAAAAAAATTTGTTAATATACTCGGTGAAATGAATAAAATAAAGTAATTTTCGTGATGCAAAAAGAACTAGAATTGTACGAAATATTATATCTCGTAGATCCGGGCTTTAACGAAACCGAATTAGAGAAAAAAACAGAATTTTACAGAGATTTTTTAACAAGCCGTGGAAGTCAAGTCATGGTGCAGAACCGAGGTAAGAGAGGTTTAAGTTATAAAATTAAAGGTTGTGAAACAGCAAGCTACATCCAGATGATTTATGTCGGAAATCAAAAGCTAAGAACAAGTTTAGATGTTGCCTTAGGCCGGGACGTTTCGATTTTAAGACACCTAACAACAAAAATCCCAGAATTACCCGAAGTTTTATATTAAAGTTCTTTAAGCACTTTATTTAGTCCGTTACATACCTAAAGCATTGCTGCGTTTATAATAAACATTGCAAAATAACGAAAATAAGTGCTTAAAGCAGTTATCATAAGCTAGTAGATTGACAAGACCATCAAATATAAACTACTATTACACTGACCACCTTATGTCGCGGGATAGAGCAGTTTGGTAGCTCGTCGGGCTCATAACCCGAAGGTCAATGGTTCAAATCCATTTCCCGCTAATAAAATTCTTTTCTAGCCTCTTTTTTTCTATTGTAAAACCCATAAGTGAAAAAAATAATAGTGAAGTAGTTAGTCAAAATTTGGCTTTATCAACTACAATTTCTGTAAGAGAAAAATTTAATTTTTTATATTAAAACCAAAATGTCAGCGTCTTTTCTACCTTCAATTTTAACACCTGTTGTTACACTAGTTTTCCCAGGGCTTATGTTTGCTCTATTTTTTGTACTAATTGAGCAAGAAGAAATAGCTTAATTTAATAAATCGAAAAATTAAATAACTATGAATATTCAAGCATTTTTAGACAATTTAGTTTTTCTAAATCTACTAATTGTAACAATAATTTATTGGGCAAGCTTAGTTGCCTCCAATATTACTTTTTTAGAAAAACTAGGATTCTTTAGTAACGTTTGTGCAAATTTTCTAATTTTTGTTCTACTAGGTCTCCGTTGGTTCAACTTCGGTTACTTTCCATTAAGTAATTTATATGAATCCTTAATGTTTTTAGCGTGGGGAATAACATTTGTTAGTATCTTTGCTGAAAATCAATCAAAAATTCGGGCAATCGGATCCATCACAAGTCCAATTTCTTTATTTATTGTAGGGTTTGCTAGTTTATCGTTACCTGACGGTATGCAAGCCCCATCACCACTTGTCCCTGCCTTAAAGTCAAACTGGTTAATGATGCACGTAACTGTTATGATGCTAAGTTACGCTAGTCTAATTGTAGGCTCATTGTTAGGAATTTTCTTCTTAGTCCTGGCATATGGAAAAAGCGAACAAATTACCCTACAAGGAAATTCTTTTGGTAAAGTATTTTCTGAAAATAAAACTGGTCAGGTAGCTTTCTATAAAACAGAAGCCACGCTTGATACAAATAGCTTGTTAGTAAGTCCTCAAGAACAGCAAGGAGTTCAACCCTCTGAACGCTTGAGTTTATTAGAAAGTATTGATAACTTAAGTTACAGAACTATTAGTTTTGGATTTCCTTTATTAACGATTGGTATTATAGCTGGTGCCGTTTGGGCAAATGAGGCTTGGGGATCGTATTGGAGTTGGGATCCAAAAGAAACTTGGGCGTTAATAACATGGCTTGTATTTGCATCCTATTTACACGCTCGTATTACTAAATCTTGGCAAGGCGAAAAACCTGCAATTATAGCTTCTATTGGCTTTATTGTGGTTTGGATTTGTTATCTTGGGGTTAACTTCTTGGGAAAAGGTTTACACACTTATGGTCAAATATTATAACCATAAGAGGTTACATGAGCGGTATTTTTACACCAATTGATAGCCGTAATTTAAAATTAATAAATAGTCCCTAATCTTTAAATAAAAGTTATTGAAAGATTAGGGACTAATTGCAAACTCTAGTTTGGTTTAAACATAAAGTTGGCGGCCAAGACCAATTGCTAAAACTGCCGCTGTTAATGCAATACATAGAGCGAAAAAGATTTGACTATCTGTAATCATAGAACGTCTTGTGTTTAATTAGCAGTTACTTTTAATAAAATTCAAACATCGAATATATATTTTCTCTATTCAAAAATTCTTAAAACTACTTTAATAATATATATATTATTCCACAAAAACTAATAAAACTCGCCTAACCAATTTAATTTCTTAGTTATTTACCCTTAGGTGAAAAGAACCCATTAACTACCAAGTTTAAAGGCATCGACGATCAAACCATAAATTAAACCAAGTTTAAAACTATTCAATAAGAATAAAGTTTCACTATAGTATGTTTTAGAGGACAAAAGTTGAACACGCGAAATAAAAGAATAATAAATTTTACTCGCAGTCTCAACACTTGCCACAGTTAGTGCCGCACCAAGAATTGACCAGTCTTGGAATTCTCCCATCGTTGTATCAAAAATACTGGCTAATAAAAAGCCGCCGAAAAAACAGGTTATTTTCAATAACATAAACTTAAAAAGAATTGTAAATAATTATTGTTTTTTATTTTTCTTCCGATTTCGGAACCAAGTACGATTATAATTTTAATCATACGCGTTTTCTAACGTCTTGCATTCAAAAATACTTTTTTAGTATATATACAGATCAAATATGACTTCAGATGTATTAAACTTACAGATTCCCACACCAACTTTTGGTGGTAGTACAGGGGGTTGGCTCAGAGCCGCAGAAATTGAAGAGAAATACGCTATTACTTGGACGAGTAAAAAAGAGCAAATTTTTGAGATGCCAACAAGTGGTGCTGCAATTATGCAGAAAGGTGAAAATTTACTTTACTTAGCCAAAAAAGAGCAATGTCTTGCACTAAGCACACAATTGCGGACCTTATTTAAAATTAGTGATTATAAAATTTACCGAATTTTTCCAAATAGTGAAGTTCAATACCTTCACCCTAAAGACGGTGTATTCCCAGAAAAATTAAACGAGGGTCGTATTGGTGTAGGAAATGTTGGATACTCAATCGGAAAGAACCCTAATCCCGTAAATGTTAAGTTCACGGGGAAAAATACATTCGATTAAGAAACGGTAAGTTGCAGTAATTTGATAGCTCGTTTTAATTTTGAATTTAAAATGAGCTTTTAGATTTTTCTAATCTTATTCCTTACTTTATTTTAAAAATACTTCATTATATACACTATAATATTGCTTAGTATTTTTAGATTTATTTTGTACATTTGGTACGGTTAAAACATAAAAAATTTATATGGCACTAAAAAGTAAATTTTTAGTCGGGAGCATTTTAGCAACGTTTATTTTAAACGGGTTTTCCTCACCTGCTCAAGCTCTAGAATTAGACGAAGATACAAGAACAGTTACGCTTGACGGAAAAGGTAATACTGTAGTTCTAAGCGTGGAACAGGTTAAACGTGGGAAACGACTTTTCAACAATGCATGTGCAATCTGTCACGTAGGTGGACTAACAAAAACTAACCCCAATGTTGGTTTAGACGTTGAGGCATTAAGTTTAGCTACACCTCCTCGCGATAATGTTTCAAGTCTTGTATCTTATTTAAAAGACCCAATGACATATGACGGTGCAGATTCTATTGCTGAATTACACCCAAGTATTAAAAGTGCAGATATCTTCCCTAAAATGAGATCATTAACAGACGAAGATTTATTTGCAATTTCAGGTCATATTTTAGTTCAACCTAAAGTTGTGAACGAAAAATGGGGTGGAGGTAAAATCTACTATTAAGCTTTTGAACCCCTCTCTTTGCCGTATGTAAAATTATAATTCGGCAACAAATAAAGTTTTGAATCCTCAAATAAATAGTAAAGGATTCAAAACTTTTTTCTCTTTCAAAATAAACAATTTCGATTAATAAATCTACCCAACAAATCGGAGCTATGCCAACGAATAATTTATTATCTCCACCACTATCCCAGGAGTCAATTTTTTGCTCACTATTAGCTTTAAGTACACTAAATAATAGTGTAGAACTTTATTGTAAAGAATCGAGAACCTATTTCTATAGAATACATAACGAAAGTAAGACCGCCACTATAAAACAATTAGCTGGTGAAATATTACTTTTATATGACCAATTAGGCAATTTACCAAATCTTTACACTACTCAATATCTTAAAAAGCTCGAAAAGGTTGATTTAAAACTAATGAAAAATTATTTAGATAAGTTTCACTACTTTTATTCGTTAAAAAAGAACGAATCTTTAAACGCTGAAAATTTTAAACAAATAAACTCTAATGCTTTAGAAGCACTTGTAATAATTTATAATACATAACTCTCGTGGGCCGAGTTGGATTTGAACCAACGTAAGCAAAGCTAACGGATTTACAATCCGTCCCCATTAACCGCTCGGGCATCGACCCATGACTTAACTATAAAAAGATAATACCATAAAGTCCTATAGTTATTCAAGCGAAAAGTCTAATTTCCCAGTTCTAATTGTAAATTGTTATAAACAATTAGAACTAGGAAATTATTTTTATCTAGATAATCCTCAAAATATTAAAAATTATTTTTCAGTAGAGAAGTCTGTCTCAATAGCGTCATCTTGTGATGGTGCAGCGCCGCCCTCGGCTCCTGCATCTGGAGTATAAACCTTTTGTCCAACTTCCATCATGTTTTTCTGTAACTCTTCACTAAGAGTTTTCATACCTTCTAAATCATCATTTTGAACAGCTAATTCTAACTTTGTTAAAACCTCTTCAACCTTTTCTTTATCGGCCGCCTCTAGTTTTGAACTAAGTTCTTCAAGCTGCTTCTTCGTTTGGTAACAAAGCGAATCTGCTTTATTTTTCACATCAATCTGTTCAGATTTTTCCTTATCAGATGCTGCGTTTTGTTCAGCTTCCTCAACCATGCGCTCAACTTCATCTTTCGCTAAGTTAGATGCACCCGAAATGGTAATAGATTGCTGCTTATTTGTAGCTTTATCTTTTGCCGTCACTGACAAAATACCATTAGCATCGATATCGAAAGTTACTTCAATTTGAGGTACGCCTCGTGCTGCTGGAGCAATTCCATCTAATCTAAATGTTCCTAAGCTTTTATTATCTTTTGCTAACTCACGCTCACCTTGTAAAACATGAATTTCAACATTTGGTTGATTATCAACTGCAGTTGAAAAAGTTTCTGATTTTTTCGTCGGAATAATTGTGTTACGTGGTGTAATTTTTGTTGTAATTCCACCTAACGTTTCAACCCCAAGTGATAATGGCGTTACATCTAATAATAAAATATCTTTTACTTCACCTCCTAAAACTCCCGCCTGAACCGCAGCACCGACAGCTACAACCTCATCCGGGTTCACTGATTGGTTTGGTTTTTTACCAAGAAGTTGCTCTACTAGCTCTTGAACAGCAGGAATACGAGTTGAACCACCAACAAGAACATTTTGATCGATTGAACTTGGGCTTAATTCAGCATCTTTTAATGCATTTTGAATCGGTGTTTTACAACGATCAATTAAGTCGGAACATAATTCTTCGAATTTAGCTCGCGTTAAATCTTTTTCAAGATGCTTAGGGCCTTCTGGTGTAACCGAGATAAAAGGTAAGTTGATAGATGATTGTGTTAACGTCGATAATTCAACTTTAGCTTTTTCTGCCGCTTCTGTTAAACGTTGTAAAGCTTGGTTATCTTGCGTTAGATCAATGCCTTCATCATTTTTAAACTCGTTTACAAGCCATTGAACAATTTTTTCATCAAAATCATCACCACCTAAACGTGTGTCACCAGATGTTGCTAAAACTTCAAAAACACCATCACCAACTTCTAAAATAGAAACATCAAATGTTCCACCACCTAAATCAAAAACAAGAATTGTTTCGTTGTCTTTTTTATCTAGTCCATAAGATAAAGAAGCTGCTGTTGGCTCATTAATAATTCTAAGCACTTCAAGACCAGCAATTTTACCTGCATCTTTTGTAGCTTGTCTCTGTGAGTCATTAAAATAAGCAGGAACAGTAATAACAGCTTGCGTTACTGTTTCTCCTAAATACTTTGTAGCATCATCTGCTAATTTTCTTAAAACTTGCGCCGAAATTTCTTCTGATGCAAATTGTTTTCCTAATGCAGGACAATCTAATTTAATAATATCCTCTGTTTGAAGAACTTTATAAGGCACTTGTCGAAGCGCCTCTGTAACTTCACTAGTTTTTCGACCAATAAAACGCTTTACTGAATAGAATGTATTTTCAGGGTTAATTACTGCCTGGCGTTTCGCAATTTGACCTACAAGTAAGTCACCCTTCTTTGTATAAGCAACAACAGAAGGGGTTGTACGCTGCCCTTCCGAATTAGTAATTACAGTCGGTTTTCCACCCTCCATAACTGCAACAACCGAATTTGTTGTTCCAAGATCAATTCCTACAACTTTTCCCATTTTTAAAATGCTTTTAATTTTTAGAATTTATTTGTTTTCTAATATTTATTATTATCGAACTCTTCTACCAGCGAGTAGGGGGTATTTACCGCACATAGAAAATTTTAAAGCTATCCCAAAATCGGATACTTAAAGTCCCTCATTAACTAGACAATTTAGAGTTTAGTAGCCTATACTACAATTGATTCATTGTTATTGAATTAATTTTTTTGTGAAAAAAAATTGCATTGACTTAAACACTTTTGTGAACACAATTTACACAAATGACAGCAGGTATATTTGGTAGAAAAATCGGAATGACACAAATATTTGATAAGGATGGCTCAGCTATACCCGTAACATTGGTAAAAGCGGACCCTTGCCAAGTATGTCAAATTAAAACTACTAAAACAGACGGGTATGATGCTATTCAAGTAGGGTATCTGGAGGAAAAATTGAGTAAAATTTCCAAGCCAATTCAAGGACATTTACAAAAATGTGGTTCGACGGGGTATCGTAAATTTGGTGAATTTCGCGTCGAGGATCCTGAAACTTATAACTTGGGAGACCAAATAACAACAAGTGCTTTTTCAGTCGGACAAAAAGTTCGTGTGACTGGTACTAGTATTGGTAAAGGTTTTGCAGGTAACCAAAAGCGACATAATTTTAGCCGAGGGCCAATGACTCACGGTTCAAAAAACCACCGTTTACCAGGTTCTATTGGTGCTGGTAGTACACCAGGCCGCGTATATCCAGGTAAAAAAATGGCAGGGCACCTTGGAAATACAAAAACTACTATTAAAAATAGTGAGATTCTTTTTGTAAGTGAAAAAGAAAATATTTTAATTCTAAAGGGTTCGTTACCTGGGAAAGCTAAGAATATTTTACGAATCGCAGCTAAAGTTTAAAATTAACTAACTATTTTCTGCATTCATTTAACTATTAAATCAAAAGATTACGACATGTGTACGAGTTCAAAATCTCTTCTCGATTTAATTAAGTACCCAATTTTAACGGAAAAGACAAGTCGACTTATTGAGCAAAATCAATATAGTTTTGCAGTTGATCGGAAAGCAGACAAAATTTCAATTAAAAGTGCTGTAGAAGCATTATTTGATGTTCAAGTTGTAGCTGTAAATACCGCTAACCAACCATTAAAAAAACGTAGGGTAGGAAAATTTATTGGGAAGAAGTCCAGAGTTAAAAGGGCTGTTGTTACATTAGCGCCTGAGAATTCAATCACTTTCTTCGAAAATGCTTAACAATTCTCCTGGGCATTTTAAAATTAAGTAATATTTATCAATAGGATTTTATGGCAATCCGCTTATATCGGGCTTATAGCCCCGGGACCCGTTCACGTTCATCTGTTTATTACACGGATATCACACAACAAAAGCCAGAGAAAAGTTTAGTTTTCGGTAAAAAAGCTTGTAGTGGAAGAAATAACCGTGGAATTATCACCCTAAAAGGACGTGGGGGTGCCCACAAAAGAAAGCACCGTATTATTGACTTTAAACGAAAATCAATTGCAACCACTGCACGTGTAGCGACAATTGAATATGACCCAAATCGTAATGCACGTATCGCATTATTGCATTATGAAAATGGTCTTAAGCGTTATATCTTAGCGCCACGCTCATTAAAAGTAGGAATGGAAGTATGTTCCGGACCGGAAGCACCAATAGAAATTGGAAATTCACTTCCACTAGCAGCTATTCCATTAGGAAGTACTGTTCATAATATCGAATTAACGCTAGGTAAAGGTGGCCAAATTGCTCGCTCAGCTGGTACTTATGCCCAAATTATTGCAAAAGAAGGTGATTTTGTAACTTTAAAACTACCTTCAAATGAAGTACGTCTTGTTTATAAGGAGTGTTACGCTACATTAGGACAAGTTGGAAATATAGATGCAATTAATACATGCCTTGGTAAAGCTGGCCGTAGCCGTTGGTTAGGAAAACGACCAAAAGTACGTGGGGTTGTTAAAAACCCAATTGATCACCCGCACGGTGGTGGTGAGGGTCGTTCACCTATTGGACGTGCTAAACCAGTGACACCATGGGGCCAACCAGCCCTAGGAATTAAAACACGTAAGAAAACAAAAGCAAGTGGTCGTTATATCTTACGAGGGCGAACTAAATAAATAATTTTAGATTATTCAAAATGACACGTTCATTAAAAAAAGGTCCGTTTGTTGCCGCACAATTAATGGACAAAATTAATAAAATGGAAGCAAGCGGAAAGAAGGATTCAATCACAACTTGGTCACGTGCTTCAACTATTCTTCCAACAATGATTGGGCATACATTTGCAGTTTATAATGGTCGGCAACATGTGCCCGTGTTTGTGACAGATCAAATGGTTGGACACAAATTAGGTGAATTCTCACCAACGCGTACTTTTCGGTCGCATATAAAAAAAGATAAAAAATCAAAACGTTAAGGTGTTATGAGTAAAACTCTACTCCAAGAAAATGAAACAATGGCTGTTGCGCGCTATGTACGTATGGGACCGAATAAGGTTCGCCGTGTCTTGCGACAAATTACAGGTAAAAGCTACTCAGAAGCTTTACTTCTGCTAGAATTTTTACCTTATAAGTCTTGTGATCCAATTATTAAAGTATTGCGTTCCGCTGTAGCAAATGCAAAAAATAATCTTGGTTACGATACGACTAAATTGGTTGTTAAGAAAGCGTTTGCAGACCAAGGCCCCGTGATGAAAAGATTCCGTCCACGGGCGCAAGGAAGAGCTTACCGAATTTTAAAACCAACTTCACACATTACTATTGTAGTTGGATCTTAGAAGCGGAAAACTTAAAATTTATTTAACTTAATTAAACATTTTTCTGTGGGACAAAAAACACATCCAACAGGGTTTCGGATTGGTATAAATAAATCCCATGATTCGACATGGTTTGCAAACTATGGAACCTATGGGGAAATCTTAAAAGAAGATTATAAAATCCGTAAATTTTTTGAAAACGATTGGGGAACACTTTACAATAAAGCCGGAGTTTCTAAAGTAGAAATTAAAAGAAAAGTAAATCAACTAGAATTATTGATTCATGCTGCTCGACCCAAAGCAATTGCTGGCACAGCAGATGAAGAGTCTACATTTTCAACTTTACGTGCTCAAATTAAAAAACTGACAAATAATCCAAAACAAACTCGGATTAAAGTTATCCAGGTTAATAAGATGGAAACGGAAAGTGTTTTAGTTGCACGAGCTTTAGCAGAACAACTAGAAAAACGAGTTGCGTTTAAACGAGCAATACGATTAGTAGCACAACGTTTACAAAAAAGTGGAACCAAAGGATTTAAGATCCAAGTTTCTGGCCGATTAAATGGTGCTGAAATGGCACGAGACGAATGGGTCAGAGAAGGACGAGTACCGCTTCAAACATTACGAGCTGATATAAGTTACGCAACAGCACGTGCCTATACTACATATGGAGTACTTGGCATTAAAGTTTGGATTTTTAATAAAGAAATTATTTAACGCAAGCCAGAGAATTCTATGTTACTCCCGAAGAGAACGAAATTTCGTAAAATGCACCGGGGAAGATTAAAGGGAGTTGCTACTCGAGCAAATACTGTCGTGTTTGGCGAATTTGGTATTCAAGCTCTTGAGCCAGTGTGGTTAACATCACGACAAATTGAAGCAACCCGCCGTAGTATTACCCGATATGTAAGACGTACAGGAAAAATTTGGATACGTGTATTTCCAGATCGTTCCGTAACTGAGCGAGCAGCAGAATCACGAATGGGAGCCGGAAAAGGAGCCGTATCTTATTGGGTTGCTGTTGTAAAGCCAGGAACGGTTCTTTTTGAAATTAATGGTTTAAGCGAAGAAATGTCGCACCAGGTTTTAAAATCTGCCTCTTATAAATTACCAATCAAGACAAAAATAATTAGCCGGGAATCCGGAAATTAAATAAAACAAAATAATCTATTTGTCTTAGATATATAAAAAAAATGGTTGCAAAAGAAAAAATTGGAACAGTCGTAAGTGACAAAATGTTAAACACCCGAATTGTGGCCGTTAGTGATCGAGTTTCCCATAAAAATTACGGGAAAGTAATTACACGAACAAAACGTTATGTTGCCCACGATATCGAATCAAACTCAAAGATTGGTGACAAGGTGAAAATCCAGGAAACTCGACCAATAAGTAAGAGTAAGAATTGGATCCTTGTTAGTATTTTAGAAAAATCTTCAACATAAAAAATGATACAACCACAAACTTGTTTAAACGTGGCTGATAATAGTGGGGCAAAAAAATTAATGTGTATTCGTGTCCTAGGAACGAATCGCCGTTATGGCCACGTTGGTGATGTTATTATTGGCGTTGTAAAAGATGCTACACCGAATTTAACTGTAAAACGCTCTGATGTTGTTCGTGCAGTTATTGTTAGAACAAAACAATCAATCCGTCGTAAAGATGGCTCTCGATTACGCTTTGACGATAATGCAACAGTAATTATTAACAAAGAAAATAATCCACGAGGGACTCGAGTTTTTGGACCAATTGCTCGAGAATTAAAAGATAATGGTTTTACAAAAATTGTTTCGCTAGCCCCTGAGGTTCTTTAGTGGGAATCTATATAAAAAGTTTTCGTAGAAATGAAAAAAGACACAAAAAACTTGTACAAAGAAAAAATTGTTCCATCTCTAATGGAAGAGTATGGTTACAAGAACGTTCAGCTCGTACCTAAATTACTCAAAATTTCTATTAACAGAGGCTTAGGTGAAGAGGCAAGAAGTTCAAAAGAAATGGATGCTAATCTAAAAGAATTGGCAGTAATCGCCGGCCAACAACCTACTGTGAATAAAGCACGTAAATCAATTGCAGGTTTTAAAATACGTGATGGTATGCCGGTTGGAGCGTCTGTAACTCTTCGCCAAGACCGCATGTACGCATTTTTAGAAAGATTAATTCATATAACATTACCACGGGTAAGAGACTTCCGTGGGATTAGTGCAGAAGGTTTTGATGGTCGAGGAAATTATAATCTAGGAATTAAAGATCAATTAATCTTCCCGGAAATTTCTTATGATGATGTAAATCAACTGCAAGGCTTTGACATCTCCATTGTGACTAGTGCAAATACAGATGAAGAAGCCTACAGCCTCTTAAAAAAGTTTGGCATGCCGCTTCAAGCACGTGCTTAACTTTTAAAATTTAATTTTTAGAAAATTTGTTCACAAATGGTCAATGACACTATAGCCGATATGCTTACGCGAATTCGTAACGCGAATTTAGCGAAACATCAGATTGTGCAAATTCCTTTAACAAAAGTTACAAAGAGTATTGCACAAGTTCTACTCAGAGAAGAGTTGATTAATTCATTTGAAGAATTAAGAAATGGAACACAAAGTTCCCTTTTACTGTCACTAAAATATACTGGCAAAACTCGAACTCCAAGTATTCAAAAAATTCAACGTATAAGTAAACCTGGATTACGTATTTACAGCGGAGCAAAAAAAATGCCACGCGTTTTAGGTGGCTTTGGAACAGCAATAATTTCGACATCCAATGGTTTAATGACCGACACAGAGGCGCGCCAAAAAAATGTTGGAGGCGAAATTCTATGCTATATTACATAACTTTTTAATATAAATCATGTCTCGTATAGGTAAACAATATATTTCAATACCCGACAAAGTTAACATTCGACTTGAGGGACAAAAAGTTTTTGTTGACGGACCGAAAGGTAAATTAACACGTATCTTGCCTTCATTTATATGCTGCACTATTGATGAACCAGAGAAAAAAGTATTTTTAGAAAAGGCAGAAGAGAATAAATTATCCCAAGCACTATATGGATTATCTCGTACGCTCTTATCAAATATGGTTACAGGTGTATCAAGCGGATGGCATAAAAAACTCACTATTGCGGGAGTAGGTTACCGTGCTCAGCTCGATGGAAAAGATTTAATTTTAAACATGGGTTATAGTCACCCTGTTAAGATGGTTACGCCCCCGGCATTATCTGTTAGTGTAGAAAGCCCAACTAGCATTACTGTTTCGGGTCTAGAAAAAGAAGCTGTAGGTGAATTTGCTGCAAAAATTCGCTCAGTTCGACCTCCAGAACCTTATAAAGGTAAAGGGATTGCCTATGAAGGCGAAGTAATTCGTCGAAAAGCAGGAAAAACGGGTAAAAAATAAACACGAACTAGATATGGTAGATAGAAAAAGAAATTATAAGGATCGTGATAACAGAGTTGAATGGGAAGAACGCGTAGTTTCTGTTCAACGTGTTACAAAAGTAGTTAAAGGGGGTAAAAAATTGAGTTTCCGTGCGGTTGTTGTTGTTGGCGACCAGCAAGGAAAAGTTGGAGTTGGAGTTGGTAAAGCAAGTGATGTTAGTACTGCTGTAAGGAAAGGTGTAACAGATGGCAAAAAAAATGTCATTACTGTCCCTTTAACATCATCAAATTCAATTCCGCATAAAATTAATGGTCGATTTGGTGCTGCCAAACTTGTTTTACGTCCATCTGCACCCGGATGTGGTGTAATTGCAGGAGGCGCGCCAAGAATTGTTTTAGAATTAGCCGGTATTAAAAATATTCTTTCTAAGCAGTTAGGATCAAATAGCCTTTTAAATAATGCGCGGGCGACAATCGATGGTCTTAGTAATCTCCGAACATTTGTAGCCTAATTAATTTAATCAAAAATCTTCAATATGGAACAATCGACAACAAGAAGCCTATTGAAAGGTAAAATATTGAAAATATTAACTCTCCTACTTCTTGTTCGGTTAGGGCTCTACATTCCAGTTCCTGGAGTAGAGTTAGATATTCTTACTCAGGGTCAAACAAGCAACCCAATGTTTGGATTCGCGAAAACACTTGTCGGAAATTCATTTCTGGGAATCGGCTCGTTGGGAATCCTGCCTTATATTAACGCATCGATTATCATCCAACTCTTAACACCTCTTTTTCCCAATCTCGAAAGATTGCAAAAAGAGGAAGGAGAACTAGGGCGCCAACAAATTAGTCGATACACAAGATATTTAACATGTATTTGGGCAATAGTACTAAGTTCGGCCATTGCATTCTTTTTAATTAAGCCTATAACATTTGGTTGGAGCTTAAAACTGGGACTTGAAATCGTACTTTCCTTAACAGTAGGCTCAATTTTATCAATGTGGTTTGCTGAATTAATTACTGAAGAAAGTTTAGGAAATGGATCCTCAATGATTATTTTTATTAATATCGTTGGTGGGATACCGAATAATCTGAGCTCGCTAAGTAAAACTTTTTCGGCAGCGAATTTAGCTAGTGCAATACCATTATTATTAACTGGACTGGGAATTTACCTCGGAATTGTTTTAATTATTATTTTCTTTCAAGAATCGTATAAAAAAATTACTATCGTTTCTGCGAAACAATTAAACTTAACAACAAGTGCACAAACGCAATCCGAACGTCTAGCAAACAATAGCTTTATTCCGTTAAAACTTAACCAAGGCGGTATTATGCCCCTAGTATTTAGTTCGACAATTGCTGTTGTTTTCATGTACCCAGCCCAAATATTATTAAGTTCAGCACTTTTAACTAATGCAGCTGGATTGGCAAGTAAATTGCTGACCATTTACTCGTTTGGTATAAATTTTGTACTTGTTATCTTTTTTAGTTGTTTTTATGTATCGCTAGTTCTTAAACCGAAAGATATGTCCGAAAATTTAGGAAAAATGGCATACAGTATCCCAGGAATAAGACAAGGAAAAGAAACAACAAAATATCTTGAAAAAGTAATAAATCGACTAGCGTTTATCGGGGGGTTATTTTTAGCTTTTTTAGCTTTCTTTCCATTATTCGTTGGAAACTTTATTCAATTTGGTTTATTTAAGAATTTAACATCCTTATTAATTTTAATCGGGGTAATCACGGATACAACATCACAGATAACTGGGTATTTAGTCTCAACAAGATACGAAGGGTTGAAATAAGCGTAGACTTTTTTAACTAATTCGACTATGCTAAAATTAGCAAAATGAGGTTTTTAACCTGTTTTTGCATACATAAAATAAACTATTTAATTAGTTAATGGTTTAATACGCGACTAAAAATTATAACCAAAATTAAATCATGAAAGTTGTAAGCTCGATTGGGAGTCTTAAAAAGCGGTCCAAAGATTGCCAGGTTGTTAAACGACGTGGACGAATTTACTTAATTTGTAAAAGCGACCCAAGACTTAAAGTTCGACAAGGACGAGCAAAAATGAAGCGTAAGTAAAAAAGAGTATATAAATGGTACGTATTTCTGGGGTAGACCTGCCACGTAACAAACGAATCCAAATTGGACTAACTTCAATATTTGGAATCGGAAATACAAGCGCAGACAAAATTTTAACGACAGCAAATCTTTCACCAGATATTCGCTGTTCGGATCTCACAGACGAACAAGTTTCGTCACTAAGAACTATTATTGATGAAAGTTACCAAACCGAAGGGGATTTAAGACGAGTTTATTCATTAAACATTAAACGACTAACGGAAATTGGTTCAGCTGCAGGAAGACGCCACCGTGTTAATTTGCCAGTACGTGGACAACGAACACGAACAAATGCGCGAACAAGAAAGGGTAAAGTTAAAACGGCTGTAGCGAAGAAAAAAGGACGTTAAGGCTAAAACTCGGACATTAAGAATGTATTTTTAATTTAATATGATTAAACAAGTTAAGCGATTTACGAGTAAAAAGTCTAAAAAGACTGTAAATGCAGGAATCGTTCATATAAAATCGACGTTTAACAACACCATTGTTAATATTACCGATAAACAAGGTAATACGTTATTTTGGGCGTCAGCTGGTGGTTGTGGATTTAAGGGGGCAAAAAAAAGTACACCTTTTGCTGCTCAATCAGCTGCTGAAAAAGTAGGGTCCATGGCTGTGGAACAAGGCATGAAACAAGCCGAAGTTATTATTAGTGGACCTGGAAATGGTCGAGAGACTGCAATTCGAGCTTTACAAAGTTGTGGATTAGAGGTCTTACTAATTAAGGATATTACACCTGTCCCTCACAATGGCTGCCGACCACCCAAAAAACGACGTGTATAAAAACAGATTAGTACAAGCAAGTATATTAATACTAACACTTCTGTAATAGACGTTATGTTTCAAGTACAGTGCTTAGAATCCGCACAAAAAGCAGCTACAGAAAATGTAGCTAAATTTTGTATTGAACCTTTATCAAAAGGTCAAGGTATAACGATTGGTAATGCCTTAAGGCGAACACTATTATCTAATATTCCTGGAACAGCAATTGTGGGTACACGAATTTCTGGGGTAGACCATGAGTTTTCTGTTATACCAGGTGTCAAAGAAGACGCATTAGAAATTTTGTTAAATTTAAAACAGCTCGTTTTTAAAGGTAACTTAAATGAGCCAATTATTACACGTCTAAATATTCAGGGGCCATGTATTGTTACAGCTGGGGATATTGATATACCAACAGATCTGGAATTAATCGATCCACAACAATATATAGCGACAATAACTGATTTTAGTCACTTAGAAATGGAATTTATCCTTGAACAAGGAGAAAGTTATGTTTTAAGTGAAAAAACAGCGTCAAATAATCCACGCGGATTCTTAGCTGTGGATGCGGTCTTTACACCAATTAAAAAAGTAAATTTCTTTGTCGAAACCTCTAGTAGCAAAGAGCGCCTAGAAAAAGAGCGCCTGATAATTGAAATCGAGACCAACGGTAGTATTTTACCGCTTGAGGCTCTAAATTTAGCTGCAGAAAGACTAAGCAGCCTTTTTAAGTTGGTAAATAGTGCCGATCTAACAGCAGAATTTCCAACGGAAGTAGAAAATATTGTCCAAGTTTCTCAAACAGACGTTACAGGGGTTTTAATTGAAGAGTTAGAACTCTCTGTACGCGCCTACAATTGCCTTAAAAGAGCACAAATTCATACATTAGGGGAATTGCTAAAATATTCAAAAGAGAATCTTTTAGAGTTTAAAAATTTCGGTCAAAAATCAGCAAATGAAGTTTGTGAGAATTTACACGAACGTTTTAATTTGACTTTAAATTAGCAATATAAAATAAGTGAATTAAATGTCAACAATATCATACACAGCAGTTGGAAGGCGAAAAGAAGCCACTGCTAAAGTAAAATTACAACCTGGGACTGGTATCATCACAGTAAACAAAAAACCAGGTGAAACGTATTTTAATTATAATTCCGAATACCTTAGCACATTACGTGGCCCCTTACTAGCTTTAGGGCTAGAAAATGACTACGATCTTCATATTACGGCTAAAGGGGGTGGTATAAAAGGGCAAACCGATGCTGTTAAATTGGGTTTAGCTCGTGCAATTTGCACAATGTCAAGTGAAAAGAGAGAGAATCTAAAACCCTATGGTTATTTAACTCGGGATTACCGCGCGAAAGAACGTAAGAAGTACGGTTTACGTAAAGCACGGAAAGCTCCACAATTTTCTAAACGTTAATTTAAAATTTATTAATTACAAAATGCCAAAATCTGCAATACATCCAGACTGGTACCCGAATGCAAAAGTTTACTGTGATGGGCAACTTGTGATGAAGGTGGGAGCAACAAAACCAACACTAAATGTCGATATTTGGTCAGGAAACCATCCTTTTTATACAGGTTCACAAACTATCATTGACACAGAAGGACGGGTTGAACGTTTTATGCGTAAGTATGGGATGGAAACTCAATAACTAAAAATCTAATATGCCAACGATTCAACAATTAGTAAGGTTTGAACGCCAGACCAGTGAAAAAAAGACAAAATCACCGGCTTTAAAGTCGTGCCCTCAACGAAGAGGTGTTTGTACGCGTGTTTATACAACAACACCAAAAAAACCAAATTCTGCTTTACGTAAAGTTGCAAGAGTTCGACTAACGTCAGGATTTGAAGTAACTGCATATATTCCTGGAATTGGACATAATATTCAAGAACACTCCGTTGTTTTAATCCGTGGAGGCCGAGTTAAAGATTTACCAGGTTGCCGATATCACGTTGTTCGCGGCTCACTTGACGCTAGTGGAGTGAAAGATCGTAAGCAAGGAAGATCAAAATATGGTGGTAAAAGGCCAAAAGGTGATTAACAAGCAGGTTTTTTGTAATATTAATCAATCCCATTATGTCACGTAGAAGTAAATCAAAAAGAGTTTTAGCCCAACCGGATCCGATCTACAATAGTCGGCTAGTAAATTTACTAGTTATACGAGTTTTAAAATCAGGGAAAAAATCCGTTGCACAAAAAATTGTTTATACAGCATTAGAAATAATTGCCGAGAAAACAAACGAAAATCCAATTTTATTATTGGAAAAAGCAGTCACTAATGTAACTCCCCAAGTAGAAATAAAAGCTCGTAGAGTGGGGGGTTCCACTTATCAAGTACCAATTGAAATTCGTGCCTACAGAGGAACGAATATTTCTTTGAAATGGTTAATTGAGTTCGCACGAGAAAGATCAGGAAGAGGTATGGCCTCTAAATTAGCGAATGAGATAATAGATGCTGCTAAAAATGCAGGTGGCTCTATTCGAAGAAAAGAACAAACACACAAAATGGCGGAAGCAAATAAAGCTTTTGCACATTTTAGATATTAAGGAAAGATTTTAAAGCATCTTTACCAACGCCAAAAGTATTGGAAAATAAAAAGTTTAAATAATTTAATTTGATTTTATGGCTCGCGAAAAATTCGAACGATCAAAGCCTCACGTAAATATTGGAACTATTGGTCACGTAGATCACGGAAAAACTACATTAACAGCTGCTATTTCAGCAACATTAGCAGTTTATTCAGGGAGTAAAAAAGATATCAGCCTAATTGATTCTGCTCCTGAAGAAAAAGCTCGTGGTATTACAATCAATACAGCACACGTAGAATACGAAACAGAAACGCGTCATTATGCACACGTAGATTGTCCTGGTCACGCAGATTATGTAAAAAACATGATTACTGGTGCAGCACAGATGGATGGAGGTATCTTAGTTGTATCAGCTGCTGATGGCCCAATGCCTCAAACACGTGAGCATATCTTATTAGCAAAACAAGTTGGTGTACCTCACCTAGTGGTATTTTTAAACAAAGCTGATCAAGTAGATGATGAAGAACTACTTGAATTAGTAGAATTAGAAGTACAAGAATTACTAGAAAACTATGATTTCCCTGGTGATGAGATTCCATTTGTTTCTGGTTCTGCTCTTTTAGCTTTACAAGCAGTAGAAGGCGGTCCTAAAGCAAAAGGTGATGACAAGTGGGTGGATAAAATTTTCGATTTAATGGAATCAGTAGATAATTACATTCCAGCACCAGAACGAGATACAGAAAAAACATTCCTAATGGCGGTAGAAGATGTTTTCTCAATTACAGGTCGTGGTACTGTAGCTACTGGACGAATCGAAAGAGGTATTCTAAAAATTGGTGATACTATCGAAATCGTAGGTCTAAAAGATACGCAAACAACAACAGTAACTGGTATTGAGATGTTCCAGAAGACTCTGGATGAAGGAATGGCTGGTGATAATGTTGGAATTTTAATCCGTGGTGTTCAAAAGACCGATATCGAACGAGGCATGGTGTTAGCTCAACCAGGTACAATTAGTCCTCACAAAAAGTTCGAGGCAGAAGTTTATGTGTTAGGTAAAGATGAAGGTGGTCGTCATACTCCATTCTTTACTGGTTACCGACCTCAATTCTATGTACGTACAACTGATGTAACAGGAACAATTGTACAATTTACGGGAGATGACGGTAGTGCAGCCGAAATGGTTATGCCAGGTGACCGTATTAAAATGACAGCTGAACTTATTAACCCAATTGCAATTGAGCAAGGAATGCGATTCGCAATTCGTGAGGGTGGTAGAACAGTAGGTGCAGGAGTTGTTTCAAAAATTTTAGAATAATATTACTCGTCAATTTTATGGGTATCCAAAAACTTCGTATTGCACTTAAAGCATATGAAACTAGTTTATTAAATGATTCGTGTACACAAATTATTAACGCAGTAGAAACTGGAGGTGTAAAAGCGATTGGTCCAATCCCACTTCCGACAAAACGACGTATTTATTGTGTACTAAGATCTCCGCACGTAAATAAAGATGCGCGTGAACACTTCGAAATGCGAACACACAAAAAAATCATTGATGTTTATAAACCAACAGATGATGTCATGGAAAATCTACGAAAATTAGATCTTGCAGCCGGTGTCGATGTTGAAATTAAGAGTTTATAAAACCTCATAAAAAATTTAGAAAGATCTTGAGCAATATTATTGCCCAAGATCTTTCTAAATTTTTTAGCAATTAAAATAGATAACAACAAATCTCGGGACTGACGGGACTCGAACCCGCAACTTCCGCCGTGACAGGGCGGTGCTCTAACCAATTGAACTACAGTCCCTTCCTAAGGGATTAAATATATCCACTTAGATATTACATTATGAATGTACAACCGTCAACGATAAAATAAAAACTGAGAACTAAAACCTATAAGAAGGAAATATCCGTATTTTGTTGTTGGTAACTTGTTTCTTTTAATTTTTTTAAAATCTTCGAGAAATATTCTTGCAGATATTGCTCTAATGTTAACAAATTATCATTCGTACGCGTTACGACTTTGTTTTGCTGTTTAATTTCTGAAAACTGTAATCGATCTGCAATATTCCATGTAAATTCTAATGAACGAAGAATTAGACGTAAAACCGTTAAAAGAAAAGAGGGTAAATAAGAAATTTTTGCTTGTTCACCCGAGAAACGCTCGCAAATTTGTACAATTTCCTGCGGTGTCCAATTTTTTACACCAACTAAATTTTGTATTTTCTCTGAACTTTGTTCTTTTAAATTAGCGATTACAATTTTCGCAGCATCTTGCGTATCAATATAAGCTGCGGGATACATATCACCCAACAACCAAATCGTTTGCTTCTCTAATGTAGGGATAGCATATTGGCTAATTAAACCTTGGAAAAAGCCGGAGCATTGAAATACCGTATAATTTAGGTTTGATTTTTCTAGTGCTTGCACCAATTTTAATTTTAAATCGAGTAAAGGAATAGCGGAATTTTGCGCTGCATCTACAGTAGAGAATGAAATAAATTTTTTAATTTGAGCTAATTTTGCTGTCTCAATCAAAGCCAACTTCCCCTTCCAATCAATTTTTTCGGCTGAATAACTGTCAGTTGGACGAACAGTTGCAGCATCAATTACGATATTCACACCTTTAAAAGAAGGTGGGATAGTTTCTGGTAACGATAAATCCCCATACACGAGCTCAGCACCCCAATCTTTTAAAAATGAACCACGTCGTAAGTTTCGAACTAAACAACGTACTGAATAACCTTCGTCTAGTGCAGTTTTTACGATCTGGCGCCCTAAGGTTCCAGTACCTCCAATTACTAAAACAGTCATTTTAATTAAAAACTTAATAATAAATACAATTTGTATTGTAACTGTTAAAAGTTTATACTGACAAGTTTAACCAAAACTTAAATAAGGTAATTTATTGTAAAAACAGCCCCAGAAATCATTTTCTTAATTTAATTAATAATCTTCTATACTTTCTCCCTTGACATAGTTATTGAGTAG